ACTTTATTTATAAAAAATATATGTAGGAATTAATTTTATAATAGATATATGTTAAAAATTAAATGTTATACTTATAAATATATCTGGATGATATCATATCAGCCCCCTTCTCATATTTGGATTTTATCCATAATATCTTAACATATTATCTGGTAAGCAATATGGACCGATATTATTTAAATAAATAAATATACACCTTTGGCATAGCATATTATGATAAAAAATAAATAGATTTATGTTATAAATAAAATATATATATGAGATAAGATAAAATTGTGAAATATAGTTGAAGAATATTTATCAAAGGTATGATTATATAATAAAAATGCAATTAGTATTAGCAGCAAAATACATAGGAGCAGGAATATCTACATTAGCTTTAGGTGGATCATCAATAGCTATCGCTTTAGTATTCGTAGCCTTAATAAACGGTACATCACGTAACCCTTCATTACGTTCAACATTATTCCCACAAGCAATTTTAGGATTCGCTTTAGCAGAGGCTTGTGGATTATTCGCTTTAATGATAGCTTTCTTATTATTATACGCAGTTTAATTAATTATCCACCGGCTACGCCGGTGGAAATTATGGGGGGTTTAACCCCCCATGATTCATGTTTCACATCAATTATCCTTTATTAGGTTAATAATAAAATTTTTATAAAGAATATCTATTTATATTAGATATTTTATATATATTCATATATAATGCCTATAAGGTATAAGGTTATTCGATTAGAGGTGAAATCGCAGTTCTTACACAACTGAGCCATAGGTTCGATTCCTATATGACCTAATTTATAATAAGAGTATCACTTAATGGTAAAGTCCATGTCTTCAACACATGTTATAGTAGTTCGATTCTACTTGCTCTTGATTTGCTTTTGTAGCTTAAATGGTAGAGCATTCGCTTGAAGCGCGACTGGTGTAAGTTCAATTCTTTCCGAAGGCAAATATATATCTATATTCCCATATAATGGGTTATATATTATGAGCTAATAGTCTAATGGTTAAGACAATTACCTTTTAAGTAATCCATATTGGTTCAATTCCAATTTAGCTCAACCCAAATATTTATATATCAATATTTTAAAATAAAAAAAAAATGACAAATTCAATAAGAGGTTATATACAATTACATCCTTTTCATTTAGTAAGCCCATCACCATGACCATTATATACTTCATTTGCTTTAATGAATTTAGCATTAAGTATAGGTTTAACTGCACATAATTATATGAGTAATAATTTATATATAATATTTAATATTATAAGTGTATTATATGTATTAACATTATGATTTAAAGATATAATAGCTGAAAGTACATATTTAGGAGATCATACTAAAGCTGTAAAAACTGGTTTAACACAAGGTTTTTATTTATTTGTAGTTAGTGAAATTTTAATATTTGCTTCTTTATTTTGAGCATATTTACATTCTTCATTAAATCCTACTATGGAAATAGGTATGGCTTGACCTCCTGCAGGTATTGAAGCTATATCTCCTAGTGAATTACCTTTATTAAATACTATTATTTTATTAGCTTCTGGAGTTACTATTACTATGGGACATCATGCTTTAATTAATAGTAATAGAAAAGATACTTTATACGGATTTATTTTTACTACTTTATTAATAGTAATATTCGTTATTTTACAATATTTCGAATATATGTTCTCTTCATTCACTCTTACCGATGGAGTCTACGGTTCTACTTTTTACTCTCTTACAGGCTTGCACATGCTTCATATGGGGATGATCGGTATAATGTTATTCTTATGTTCTTGAAGAGTTTACAATTATGATTTCACTAATAATAGCCATGTATTTGCAGAAACTACAGTTATATATTTACATGTATTAGATATATTATGATTATTTATATACATAATATGTTATTGATGAGGTTCTTAAATTTATAAAGATCAAAAGATGTGTAATAAAAACCAATGTAGTTTTCTACATATTCTCCAAAAACTAAATATAATTTTACCGTTTTAGTACGGTCATATATTCATATAATTATCCCTAAATTATAAGGGTGTAACCCTTATGATTAATCCCGGCTCCGCCGGGATAAATTATCCCCCCGCGAAGCGGGGGATGATTCACCCTCCGGGTAAATTATCGATAATCATCTAAAAAAAAATAGAAAAAATAAATATATAGGTAAGTAAGTAATAAATTTATAATGGTATATTTTTTGTTTTAAAATTTTTCATAAAAAATAATAAATTTTATATGAATAAACAAATGACGTATATAACACGTTGATTATATAGTACATCTCATAAAGATATAGCTATATTATATCTAGGATATGGTTTAATTGCATCTATGGTAGCGACAGGTATGTCAGTTATAATAAGAATGGGTGCGCCTTTATCGGTTGTATGTTGATGTGAATCTGTGCAATTTCATATACATATTCAAGAACTTTTTTATAAAAAGTTATGTATCTCCAGTATTTCTGCCTTTATATTATCTAATAAATATATAAATGGTATAGCAGGAAATAAATGGGTAGGTAAAATAAAATCGACATTATCAGATCCCTACCCTATGGAATCAAACTATGTTGAGGTTAACAAACTTGATACTTTACACAAGGAAAAGATTTGCCTGTATTCTTAAGTCGATTGTGAACAGAATATATCATCTAATGTAATATATATTTCCATTCGTATATATTATTCTTGAAAAGGATGATTGTCATATAAATCTATATGTATATTTAATAATATAATAAAGCAAGCAGCTAAGGTTTGAAGCACGTTAAAAATAAACATACAATTAAGAAGGGATTTAAGCGCCTCTAATAGATAATTATGCGCAAACGGAGGATCAATAGTAGTGAGTAATATATTTATAAATATGTATAACATGAAGTGATCTAGCCAAATTGTTAATTCCCCCTCCTCCGTAGGAGGAGGGGCATTTATTAAGAATGTACGTAACAAAATCTTAAAATAGAAATAAACCATTCTCTAATATAAAAAATAAAGATAAATGCCCCCGCGAAGCGGGGGGATTATATCCCCCTTCGGGGGATAAATTAAACGCCATTTTAATAAATGAATTAAAAGCTTATGAAAATAATACTTATATACTAAAAAATCCTTATTTTTGAATAACAATATATAATTTATATATAAAAGATGATAATAATAAATACCCTTTGGGATTTAAGTTATCCTTTTCCGGGAATTGTTATATCCCCGGCTACGCCGGGGATAAATTAATAATAGATGATTTAATTTCAGATATTATATCTGGTAAATATCAACCAAAAATTTTTAAGGATTAAAAAGATAAAATAATAGAAAGAGGATTAGCATTGATTTTAGATGTTATTTAAATACTTTACAAAAATCTAAACATACAATTTTAAAAGACTTATATTTAACTACCTCATATGTCCGCCAAAAGCGGAATAAATATATAATATAAATTAATATAACTGAGGTATTTTTTGATAGTATATCCCATTTAAAATTTATTCATGATAAAAAAATATATAAAATGTCATTTAACAATATCATTCCCGGAGGGGATGATATCGCCGGGGGCAATATCATTAATTTATAAATTTATACGTATAAAAATGGAAAATGGAACAATATCTAAAAAAATACCTAAATATAGTTCTATATTATATAATATAATATTTATCAGATTCTGTTCTAATACAGATATAAAATTAAGAATATATAAAGTAAAAAAATCATAAGTTATCATTTTGGGTGAAAGCCGTATGCAGTGAAAGTTGCACGTACGGTTTGGAGGGCAGTAAGAATATTAGTAAATATTGACCCTACAATTATCAGGACCTAATCCACAATATTTAAATGCAAACAATCAAATATTTAATGTTCTTGTGACTGGACATGCAATAGGAATGATTTTTTTATTTGTTATGCCAGTATTAATTGGAGCATTTTTACGACGTAGTCGTAGGATTTTTAATATTTATATAATATTTTCAATGTGTGGTTTATTAATAATCGCCCCGCTCCGCGGGGCGATACCGGCCCTAGGCCGGCATATATTAATACATGAAGAGATAAACACAGGGGGGCTATCCAACGAGGTAGTTTCTGAAGGTTGTGTGAAATGGAGAAATATCTTAATAGGAATAGGATTTAGTAAACTATCTCTAACTTTAGTACGCCCGCAGCTTTGCTGCGGGCGGATAATTGTTTTAAGTTTAACGAAAGTGAATCTTTATTTTAAAATTGGTTTAACAATTACCGAATATTCCTTATTTTATTTATTCGGAGACCATTTAACTGTAAGAAATATAAATGAGTGCATATATTTCAAAACCACAAACAGGGTCAATACCAATACAGAAGAAGACTTAATAACAATTCAGAATATAATAATATTATATTCGAAGAAAAATCCTATCAAATGCGGGAACCTCGGAAAGAATAAATGATTGAATAAAATTGAGAACACAATGGAAGTACTTTGATTTAAATTAAAGGATACTGTTATTTATTTGAATGATAATATAAAAGAAATTTTATATTATGTTAATGACTTATTAATTTCTCCCCGGCTACGCCGTGGAGATAATCATCCCCGCGTCGCGGGGATTATTTCAAGTTTATGACAAGATATTAATAACATTCACGGGGGCAAGAAAAGTGAGAAAGCAAATGCTCTAGGTAATGCTAGAGATACTGATAAATGGGCCCGCGAAGCGGGGCATATTATATCCCGGCTATGCCGGGATAAATTATATCAGCCAAATATTGTTCTATTTGGAGAAAAGCTGAATTCATGATACCTTAGTAAAAATTACATATATAATGTACGTCATTATTCAACTGTCAAGGAGGAATTATCAAAAACGGATATTAAGAGACAAATATATATGAATAATGAAGTTTTAAACTGACCAAATAATTCGATTATGAATCTTATTTATAAAGAAGTTTTCAAAGAACAAATATATTTATGTAATTTAGCCAATAACTATGGTTTAAATAGTAAACAAGTATATAAACAACAACTTATTTTAAGTAAATCTTTATTTTTTAGATTATTCGCTATTCATAAACTATCTAAATCTTTAATATCCGATACTATAGGTAAACCCCTTATATTAAATATTAATAATAAAGATAAAATTGAATTAGTTATATGATTAAAAAATGTAATTAACAATCCTAAAAAATTTAAAATAACTTCAAATAATCAATTGAAAGATAGAGCTTTACAAGAATTAATAAATTTAGTATTAGAACCATTAGTTGAATCAAATAATGATTTACATAATTATGGTTTTAGATATAATAGAACTAAAAAAAATGCAATAGCAGAATTAAGATATAAATTAAATGTTATGAGTGAAGATATATTTATATTTAATTCTCATATTAAGGGTTTCTTTAAAAATGAAAAATGATTATTAAATAATTTATATTTAGATTCTAAATTAAAAATTTTTATTAAAATTTGATTAAAAAATATAGAAGGTAGTATGGGGCCGGCTTCGGCGGGCAAATACTATGGGGTAACTGAAACCCCACGTATTATATTACCTACACTTATAAATTTTACTCTTAATGGTTTAGAAGATACAATAATAAAATCTTTGTATCCTATAACTAAAAATAATAAAAGGATAATTACCAACCATCTAGAATGCCCGTCCGAAGGACGGGGATTCCCCCGCTTTGCGGGGGAATTAAAAAATGTAACTCCAAAATCATCTGAATTAGCTTATATTAGATATGGTGATTATTTTATAATTTTAGCTAGATCAAGATATATAATATTAAATTATATAAAACCAGCTATATTAGAATTTTTAGAGTTAAGAGGATTAATACTTTATAAAATGGATTTATTTAAATTTAAAGATAAAGAATCCCACTCCGTGGGGGAATTAGATTTCTTAAATTATACATTTAAATATAATCCCGCCGAAGGCGGGCATAATACTAAAAATATAGCTATTTACCCTAATAAATATAAAGTTATAGAATTTATAAATAAAATTAAATATATAATAAAAAAATCAACAAATTTAGATTCTTATAATTTAATTATTAAGTTAAATCCTATATTAAAAAATTGATCTAATTATTATAATCTAGGTAATTCATCACATTTTAGAAATAAAGTTAAAAATGCTATATATAATATGATTTGAAAATGAGCCCATAGAAAACATAAACGTTGAGGTAAAAAATTAATTGTTAATAATTATTTTATTATTAAAGATAAAAATATGAAAAATGATGCCAAAGGCGGATATAAATTAAAATTTCATGGAAATATAAAAAATAAAAAAAATATAGTATATCTTTTTCATATAGTTACTAATTCTATATCTACTAAATATTATTTAATACCTAAAAAATTATTATATATACATGCATATCATTATAAAAATAAAGTTGTAAATACTAAATTTAAATCATAGAGGCGCGATTAGAAAATCAATGGTATAAGAAAATACATAAGATTATATCTAATTGTTTACTTTGGTGAGCTGAATACGTGGTGACATGTACGTTCAGTTCTTTTGGGGGATTCAGTTGTGAAACTGTTTTCCATCCATAGTGGTAAAAAAAATATACTTATTTTATATCATATATATAGAAATATATCTCATTATGTTAAATATGAAACTTATTTATATAGAAATAAAGAATGCCCGTCCGAAGGACGGGGATACGACTTTATAGGTCCATATTTAACTGGTTATATTGAAGGTAAAGGATCAATTTGAATAGGTGATGATAAAACTTCACCAACTATAGATATTATTTTTAATAATAAAGATTTACCTTTACTTAATTATATATATAATATATTAAATATAGGAATAATTAAATATAATAAAAGTTCTAAAGTTTATATGTGACATATAAAAAAAATAGAAGATATATATATAATATTAGAATTAACTAATGGTTATTATAGAACACCAAAATATGAATTAATAGTTATAATAATTAATAAAATAAGTAAAGATTATTCTATAAAAGTTAAATCTTTAGATACATCAAATTTATTATCTAATTCATGATTAGCTGGATTAATTGATGCAGAAGGTAATTTTAATATTACTTTAACTAAAAAAAAGAATAACACAATTGTTAATTTATCTTTTAATTTAAATTTAAAATATAAATATAATTCAACTAAATTATTAATTGATTATAATAAACCTGGTTATGCAGGTACTTTAACTCGTAATATAGGTCATTATTATAATATTATGATATCTATAGCTAATTTATTTAATTCTAATTTAATTAGTAAAAAAAAAAATCTTTATTATAATTTTAATATTATAGTTAATAAAATTGATCATTTAAAATTAGTTATAAATTATTTAAATAATTTTACATTATTATCTTCAAAATATTTAGATTATAAAGATATAACTAAATTAATATCATTATCTAATAATAAAGCTAATGAGATTCAAAAACTAATGTTAACTAAAAAAATTATACTAAATTTTAGTAAAACTAGAACTAATATAAAATGAGATCATTTATAAAGATATATATAATAAGTATATAGTTGCCGTGGATAGTGTTTTAAACACTTAATAATGATATTACCGGAGACGATATCTCGGGAATCATTGATTATCATCATCATTATTAAATTGTAAAATTATCTATTATTATATTACTATATGCTGGAAAATCCTAAAATTTTATATAATTATATATTACCTTCATATTAATATATCCCCTTCAAGGGATATTATCAGCCCCGCTTCGCGGGGCTATTTATGTAGTTTAATAACTTTGTAAGTTATTTTTAAATATATTTTTAAAAATTATAATTCTTTTTTAAGATAATAAATATGTTAAATCATATTATTAAAATATATGGACAATCAGCAGGAAACGAAAATAAATAAAATGATTTTCCCCAAGAAAATGATAACCCCAGAGGGATCATCATTTTATTTATGCTTGTTAAAACAAGGTATAGGATCCTCAGAGACTTTACGTAATACTCCTTTTATATAAAGGATGAAGATAAAGTCCAATTTATATTGAAAAATATAATTATACCTTCCCAGTTTTATCTTAATTGGAATAATTGTATTTATATATCCCCTATAGGGGATATATGTAATATTATGGAAGGTGATTGAACTTCTTTTTACCTATTCTTATAGGAGCCGTAGACATGGCATTTGGTGCGGGAAATACCAATAAATCATGTAAAAAATTAGTGTACCCAACTAAGTCCCTTAGCAACCATGGGATTCTTAAACAATTAGGAGTTGTATATGTTGACCTGCTTAACCATGTCTTTATAAATATAAAATATATATATATATCCTGTTTTAGAGGATATAAGATATCTCCGTCCTTTGGACGGGGGTACCCCCACTTAGCGGGGGAATTAAATATAAAAAATACAAATGTTTTTATATGGGTTATATTTCAATTATATATAGCAGCGGAGTATACAAGAACTATTGTAAATAAAGATAATAGATATAAATCATCTTATTCGTGAGATAATTTAATCTTAATTTTTATGGAGCATATTTATTTGGATATTTTCTTCTTATTAAATCCCGGCCATAGGCCGGGATACCCCGCAGTGCGGGGTAATTTTAATAAGTACGATGGTTTTAATAAAACCATGATAAATTATAAACATTATACTTATAATAATATAAGAGCTTGTAGAAATTATTCAATTATAACTTATGATAAATTAAAATCTATGGGATATAAATCAAATATAGATAAAGAAGCATTAGCTAAAATAAATATTGTTTTAGATAAGTTAGAAAAGAATAGTGGAGAGTTGGAAGCCACCTTACTTCCTATAATAAATAAAACTATAAAAAATCCCGCCAAAGGCGGGTATAATTGACCTACTTTAGACGAAAATCTAAATATAGGTATTAATCATTATTATCAGTTAAAAAAATTACAATTAGGTTTAATTTCTTCTACTTTATTTAATCCTAATTTTAATACTATTATACATTTAAAAGATATTTTATCTTGACCCGCAGATAACTGCAGACATAATAATAAAAATAATTTCCTGGATAATCATCACCCCCCGCGAAGCGGGGGGGATAATTTTCATATATCTTATAATTTAATTAGTCCTTTTACTTCTATAAATTTACAACATATAGATAGATATAATAAAGATAATTGATCTATTATATTAAATATAGCATTAAAATGTCTTGAATCACCTATATTAAAAATTTTAACTATTAATAATATATCTAAATTAGATAGTTCTAAAATATCTGGTATTGATAATAAGGCATTTAAATACTTACTAAAAGAAATAAAAAATGAAGATGAAGTTTTAAATTATTTAGAGAAAGAAATGAAATTTTTAAAAAAGGAAATAAATTTACAAAAAGATAAAACATATCAAGCTAAAATTAGGAAAAATAAAATGAATAAAGAATTATCTAAAAGAGAAAAATATAAAATATGATTAAATAGTAAATCAGGTAAATTATATATAAATGATATAAAATTAAGATTATCTAATATAAAAAAAAATCCATTAAATTATTATAATGATTTAAAGGATAAAGCTATATTAAATAATAATAAATTAAAATGATATCTTTTAGATGAATTAAAATATTTTAAATTATTAAAATATAAATCTGATCCTATTTTAAAAGTTTATACATCATCTAATAGTAAACTTATTCCTTTAAGTATTCCAACTTTAAAAGATAGAACTGTTCAATTATTTTTAAATAATATTATTGAACCTTATTTAGAAGTTATTGGTGATAATAATTCTTTTGGTTTAAGACCTGGTAGAAATTCACACCAAGCTATATCTAGTATTTATAATCATTTATCTAGTAAAATAAATCAAAATCAAAATTCTTTTATTTATAATATAAAAATTGATAATTTATTTGATAATATATCACATGAATGGTTATTAAAAAATACACCAATACCTAATAAATATTATAATTTATTTTATAGTTTATTGAAAACACCTGTTTGAGTAAAATTTGATAAAAATAAATATGCGATGTTATCCCCTTCGGGGAAATATGGCCTAAAGGGGCAGTGAGAAAACCCCACATATCCTGAATTTAAAAATAAAGGTTTACCTTCAGGTAATTTAATTTCTCCTGTACTTATAAATTGAACTTTAGATGGTATTAATGATTATTTAAAAACTACTATGGATAATAAATCATTCTCTATTTATAGATATATTGATGATATTTTAATTATAAGTGGCCCGCAGCAAGCAGCTAAGGATATAATCAGCCCCGCGAAGCGGGGCCATTTAGATATAAAATCAAACCTTATAAAATTTCTAAATATAAGAGGTTTAAATTTTATGGATGAAGAATCAAATCTTTATATAGAATTTACATCACATATAAAGAATAAAAAATTTGATTTTTTAGGTTGAACATTTCATTTATTAAAACCTTCAAATAAAATGTCCGCCTTCGGTAGGAATTGATTAACTAAATCTAATACTCATAAAAATAAACATTTATATATATATCCATCTAAAAATAGTACAAAAAGTTTTAGGAATTGTATAAAAAATATTACAAGTATAAAAAATACGTATAAATCTGATTATTTAATTCTTAAATTATTAAGTTTAAAAATTTATCAATGGGGTTATTATTTCTCACCTGGTGGTGATGTTAATTATTTAGGTAGAAATTTAGATTTATATATTAAAAAATGTTTAAAACGTTGAATCTTTAAAAAATATTCTAGAGCATTCTTTCATAATTTTAAACGTTTATTTATGGATATTGATCCTAATTCTAATACTTATATATTTAAAAAATCACCTGGTATTAATTTAATATCTATACCACAAATGAGTAAATTATTAATACCTCATTCTTTTATAGATTTAAAACCTAGTAAATATTTAAATAATAATAGTTTTTTTATAAATTCTTTACCTTTTATTGAATATAATAAAAAAATAGAGAATATAAGAAATAATCATGGTCATTATTTAAATAATAAAATCCCACCTTTTAAGATTATATCATCATTACCTGATGTAGCTGGGCATATAAAATCTTATAAAGATATAAATACATCAGAATCATTTCCCCGGCGTAGCCGGGGAGATTATTATCCCCCCACGAAGCGGGGGGAAATCATTTTAGATTATTATCAAAATCATTTTCCCGGCGTAGCCGGGGAGATTATTATCCCCCCGCGAAGCGGGGGGAAATCATTTATAAATATAGATAATAATATAAGATATGGAGAATACCCGTCCTTCGGGCGGGAATACCCCGCGAAGCGGGGGAATTAAATAAAAAATAATAAGTATTAACTGAATAGTTTAAAGTTTATAAAATCATATTTTTATATGATTTACTTATATAAAAAATATAAGTATTTATCAAAGAGCTCAGTGCGTTGAGAGGCGCTTGCTGAGATCTGTCCTGGGGCTTGATAATTAATTTTGATTATCATTCGTCTATAGGAAGCAAGATTGAATAACATAAGTTTTTGATGCCTGCCACCAGCTTTAGTTTGTATCATTGCATCTGTTTTAATAGAGCAAGGAGCAGGTAGTGGTTGAACGGTAAAAATTAAGCCGTATTAAATATCATTTTTTGCGTGAAAAACCTCATTTTATCTTAAATATAAATGAATTATAAAATACTTATATTGGGGACCCCTTATATAAAGTAATAATTTTTATAATAGGTTTATACGCTTACATATATAATAAAATGTATCAGAGACTACAAATGATAATATATAATATGATCTATATACTCTTTAGGCATATTATTATAAAGTATAGTCCGAACAATATAGTAATATATTGAAAATCTCAAATATGAGATATATATATAATTTTTTTTTTTTAGATTGTATATTTATAACAAATTGTTATCCACCACTATCTTCAATAAATGCCCACTCAGGGCCCTCAGTAGATTTAGCAATTTTTGCTTTACATTTAACGAGTCTTTCCAGTCTATTGGGAGCAATAAATTTCATAGTAACATTTTTAAACATGCGTACTATTGGATTACATATGGTAAATGCCCCTCTATTTGTTTGAGCGAGTGCGCCGTCTAGGATGTATTTTGTCTTATATTACTTTGTGGGTAATATTATATATTTTTGAGAGGTCTTTAACTTAAAAGATCTATATATATCTTATATAACTGCCTATAAGGAACCTAATAAGACCTTATATGGTATAGCAGGTTATAAAAGCGATAAAACGAGAGGATCATGACTCTTATGAGTTATTGCCAAAGAAATTGATCATGTTGAAGTTAATAAATTTGATACTTATCAAGGAGATAAACAAAGCTTATTGGTAAATCATGAAATATTAAACCCAATATATCTTAAAGCTATATTCTATTTTGCTCAAGAGTATGGTTCTCAAAATAAGATACCTTTATTGAAATTTCAATACCTTAATTGGGATAAGCAAACAACTAAAATCAATAACACAAGCCCCGCCTACGGCGGGGAAAAAGGACAAAGTACACAAATTCGGGAAATAAACGTTAATAATATGATAATATCAAACGTATTCGGAGGTGTTATAGTAGGGAATAATATTTGTAATATCAAACATATATGCAATTCCCGTCCTTCGGACGGGGATACCCCCGCTACACAGGGGAATTATAAATTTAACCTGAAGAACACTAGTGTTAACTTGAATTTAATTAGAATGTATAGTACATATAAAAAAATTACTAAACGTAATGAATTAACTGACATTCTAATAACTAAAATCAAATCTTATAAATCAAAAGATGGAAAATATTATAAATTAAATGAAATATTTAAAGATACATATTTTTGAATTGGAGCTTACAATTCTATAAAAAATAAATCTATTAATATAACAAAAGAAATATGTGCCCACCGAAGGCGGGCCGATATTATGGGGAAACCCCACATATTATATTTTGAAAATATATCTAAAAATATTGTTAATGGTAAATATAAACCTAAACCCATAAGATTTATATCAAAAGCAGATAATAAACATCCAATAGAAAATATAGAGGATAAAATTATTGAAATCGGAGTATCGTCTATAATTGAAGCAATATGAGAATCTGAATTCTTAAATTCTTATCCCCGTCCTTCGGACGGGCATTATGGATATAGATCAACTCATATGGCTTTAAGAGATATTTGATTAACTGGATCAAAATATACTTGAGTTATACAAAGTGATATTATAAATTGTTTTGATAATATACCACATGATAAATTAATTAATATAATTAAACAGAAAATAGGAGATTCTAATTTAATAAGTTTAATATATAAATTAATAAGAATAGGTATAATATATGATGATAATACTATGCCCGCCTCCGGCGGGAAAAGAAATAAAATAGGTATAGGTAATGTCCTTAATCCTATATTATCTAAAATATTATTATATGAATTAGATAAATATATAATAAATAAAATTTATGAAATAAATGAATATCCTTTGAATTCTCGTCCTTATGACGGGCATTATAATAATAAAAGAATAAAGTATATAAGATATGATAATGAATTTATTATTTTAACTATTGGAAGTTATCAAGACTGCCTTGATATAAAGAATTTAGTTAAAGTTTTCTTAAAAGAAAAATGAGGCTTAGAACTTAATGATGATAAAATAATAATAACTAATTTAAGAAAAGAATTTAGCTTTCTTGGAGCTAATATTAGAAAATTAAAACCTAATGTATTAGAAATAATAAATAAAAATGATAATAAAAAAGTATCAAATAATAAAATGATAGTTAATGCACCTATTCCTAAAATTATTAATTCATTAATTGAAGTAGGTATTTTAAAAAGAAAAAAAGATGGTAGCGTTTTACCTTGAGGTATAGGTAATTTAACTGTTAGAACACATTATGATATACTTAAATTTTATAATTACAAAATTAATTCTTTAATTTATTATTATAGTTTTACAACTAATTATAGTAAACTATCTACATTGGTTTGATATTTACAAGCATCTTGTGCATTAACTCTAAGTCGTAAACATAAATTTAAATCTATGGCTAAATCTTTTAAAAAATGAGGTAAATATTTAACTGATCCTAAAACTGATCTTTATTTAAATATACCTAAATCTTGAATAGCAAGACATTATTTCAATAGAAATATTAAAGATCATAGGGTAGTTTTAGATATAATAAAAAAAAAATAAATGATATAAGATATCATGATTTATAAGATGTTAACAGTGAGAGCCGTATGATGGGAAACTATCATGTACGGTTCGGAGAGCAATTCTAAGAAGAATAAATAATGATAATTATTTGTATACGATTGACTCTACTTTTCTTTACAGCTATATTATTATTATTATCTTTACCTGTATTAACAGCAGGAGTAACTTTGCTTCTTATGGATCGTAATTTTAATACTAGTTTTTATGAAGTCGCAGGAGGAGGAGACCCAGTATTGTACGTGCGCGTTCACAAAAGTGTGTTAGGTTTCGTTATTGTGTATATAATAGGCCTAATTGATATTTGTATCAATGCTTTTATTGGTGATTTAATTAATAAAAAACCTATAAATAGTAAGTCTAAGTCACAAAGACAGTCCTTTGTTTATGGATTCTATTTCGTTGACCTTCTTAATATCGGGCTAACATTGAAAAATTATGTTATAAAGAACTATCTTATTACTTCGGGTACAGTTAGTAATAATACACAAATGATAGTTTATCTAAATAAAAATAGGAGCGGAGAAATAATCCCAATGACAACTGTATTAAATAAATACCCCCGCATAGCGGGGGTATTTAGGTCTATATGGCCGGTATTTAAATACTGACTCCCTAAAGAGAAAGCTAATTATTATAGCTTGGACAACACACAAAATACATGGACGGATTTAATCTTGCAGATCTATATTAATTTAACATCTGCTATTAATAGGTATATTAATAAGAAAAGATTAATTCAGACCGTCTGTTTTAAGACGGCTAGTAAAATAAATATCTATATATTACCCGTCTTTGATGGATATACGAATATAGATATAAAATATGGTCATCATAGAAATATGATAATTTATAGACGTAATTATAATACAAATAGTAATCAATTAACTAATTTGGAAATTAATTATTGAAAATTGGAGAAAGAATTATCTCTGGCCGCATTACAAGAATTGAAATATCAAAATAAATTACCTAAAAATAAAAGAATCTGACTTATGGATTCTCGTATTGAAAAAGGTATAGATTTACATTCAAAATTTATTTATGGTATACCTAAATTGATAAGGTTAAGACAATTTTTGACATCGGTTTATATATCATCTAATGTAATTAAAGGTTTTAAATGAGATAATTTCCCCCCGGCCTCGCCGGGGGGGATAATCATCTCCCCCCGCGAAGCGGGGGGAGATAATTTAATATTAAAATTAGAAAATTCAATATCTGAATATAAAAATTTTATGAAACAATACAAATTGCCCCGCGAAGCGGGGCAGGTTATATCAGATAATATATCAAAAAACTTAAATTTTGAAAGTGAAAGTAAAGTATTTAATCATATCAAAGGTGAACATAGTTATAATCCTGAAAAAACTATGAGACATATTATAGAAAATCCTAAATTTTGATCAGAAGTATTTAAATATACAAATATCGATAATAGTTTTAATTCTTTAATAACTAAGATTTATGCTGTTGAAAAAACATTTAAATCTCAAGATATATATATATCAGGTTATAATAATATAAAAGTATGAAAATTTATTAAAGTAAATAAAAAATTTTTAACAAATAATAAAAAATTAATTTCAGAAATATTAAATCAACATCCTATGAAAGATATTATAAATCTTCAAAAAGGAAATATAAATCTTGCAGAACAAAGAAAAGGTAAATTAACAACTATAAGTGAAATAAGTAGAAAATTATTAAAAAGTAATTCAATAGGTAAATTAATAACTAAATTAGCTATAAAAGAATATAATTTAATGATAAATAATCCTAAAGAATATTTAAATAATTACAATACTTTAGTTAAATATAAAAATAATCAATTAAAATTTAATATGTTAGCTAATTCTAATTATAGTAAATTAATTAATTATAAATCAGATAAAGTTTTAAGAGTTTATATACCAAAAGCTAATAATGAAAAACATCCTTTAGATATTCTAACATTAAATGATAGATATATTCAAAAACTTATTTTAATTATATTAGAACCATATCTTGAATCTTGTGGTGATACTTCATCTTGAGGTTTTAGACCTGGTAGAAGTACTAATCATGCTATTACTCAAATATGAGATTTATTAGCCAGAAAAGATAGTTTATCCCCGCTAAAGGGGGATATAATCAGGGGGGGTGAAACCCCCCATAATATCGATATAACAGAAACTTCAACTAAATCTAAAAGAAATTTTAATCATTTAACTAATTATGTTTTAAATGGTAATATTAAAGGATGTTTTAATAATATATCACATAAATGATTATTAGATAATGTTCCTTTTCCATTAAAATTTATTAATTTATTATATAATTCATTAAAAATTACTATTGTTGAAAAAGATTCAAATCAAAATGACATACATAAATTTAATTATATAACTAATTATTTATGATTAAATTGAGATAATAATATAGATACTAATAAGTTAAGACCTAGATTTATAACTAAAGTATTATCTAAGGATAATATAAAAGGTGTCCCACTAAATGATATTATTTCACCTATGTTAATTAACTGAACTCTTGATGGACTATCTCATCATGCAAGATTATCTTTTATTAAAAATGATAAATATAAGATTAATTTACGTAATATACATTTTATTAGATTTTTTGATAAATTTATTTTTATACCCGCCAAAGGCGGGAGTTTAGATTATAATGATATTTTAAAAACTAAAATAAGTATAATAGAATTCTTAAAAAAAAGAGGATTAGAACTTAATGAAGATAAAACAAGTATTATAAAATGAAGTATGGGAGCTAAATTTAATTTCTTAGGTTGAACTTTTCATTTAATTTCTCCTAATAAAGTTAATTGATTAACAAAAGTACCTAAATCTTTATCTACTAAACTTTCTTATAGAACTAATTTGTACGTATATCCTTCGAAAGAAAGTATACAAAATTTTAAAAATAATATTAAAAATATTACTAGTTTATCTTATATAAATTTAACACCTATTGAATTTATTAAATTAATAAACCCAATTATTAATAGTTGGGGTAATTATTTCATACCATCTACTAATCAATATACATTAAGACATAGTATGGATTATTACATATTTGGTAGAATTACTAAATGAATTTATAGAAAATATAAAAATTCTTATGCATTAATGTGTAAAAATTTACTTATGAATAAATATAAATGAAATACTATGACAGTTAAATTATCCGATACTAAAAATATATCTATTAAAAAATTAACTGATATTATGGATAATGTAACATATTTTATGTTAAAACCTTCTAATTCACTTAAAAATTATAGTATGTTTACTAATCCAGAACCATATATTAAAAGAGCTATGTTAATTAATACATATAAAGGAGATCTTAGATCACAATTAATATCTAAACAAAATCCCGGCTACCCCGGTCATATTTGTCCTATTTGTAAAAATCAACTTTTAGATTTTGATGATATTTCTAATTTAATCAATACTCATGATTCTATATATATAAAAGATAAATATTTTCCCGGATACCCCCGAGATAATATAGGCCCGCCAAAGGCGGGCCCATAATTGAGGTTTTCCCATAATATCTCATATTTTTCATCTTTAGTAAATAATAAATGATACCGGCCAACGGCCGGCATTATTGTACATAATAATTGTCACAAGATTAAAACTACTTTCGATATAAAATTTTAATAAATTTTTAATTGATTTACTTACTCACTAATTTAATACATTAAATTCTCGTAAAGCGAGTAAATAGATGATATATAATCCATAAAAAATCAAAATTTATACCCGCCGAAGGCGGGTTATATACCTTATGATATTAATAATATATGGCCGCCTGAATTATTGTTTTATAGGGTATATATATTTTTTTTGAGTATTTTACTAGAGGAGCGTAGTGCTATGGAAGTAGCATGCTACGATCTGTGCCGGGGGCTTTCATTTGAAACAATGATTGAATACTCTATGGCGATCAACATTTATTTTAAAAAAAGAATTGAAATAAAGATATAAATTAGTTATATACTTATTTATTTTTAATAAATATAAAGACTAAATAATTAATATAGCAAATGTTGTACTTAATATTTTTTTTAATAAATATATAAGACTATATTAATAAAATATATCCATATTATCGTGCTTCTTAACCATATACTATATGAAGGATATATTATTTATATCTAGTGATAGTTAATTTATGACGCCCATAGGGCATATATATATATATTGATATATATAATCTATTATATTTATGTAACTCTAATAAGAAAATAAATATAATTAACTACTTATATTATTTTATAAAGTTATATATAAGCCCGCAGCTAAGCTGCGGGCGGAAGTGGTTAAATTTAACTAATTTATTCTGAGAGGAATAATATATTTTATGTTATAATGATTTTTATCTATAAGTCGGTATCGCCCCGCGATTAATTATCCATTTATTACATAAAGTATTGCGATGCGAGTGAAAACGGTTAAGAGTTAATAAAATAATGATTGATTATCATTTTTTTTTATTTAAGACCGTCGGTAGTATTAGATATCGCTACAGACTGGCTCACTTGTGGGTATCTGAAATGATGCTTAATGTACAGTCGATAAAATACCTACTTTATAGGTATTATAACAGTTAAACTGTTAATATATCCCCCAAAGGGGGCTATATTTAGGATTCTTTGGTCAAATGTGGCCTAAATTGATATTTATCTTTTTTTAAAGATAAATCAACAGTATTATTACTGTTTATATCATAAATTTCGCTATATGCTAAAAGTTTTTATATATTTAATTACTATTATTTTTATAAGGATAAAGTTATAATATTAAATATAGATAAATAAATAATAAAGTTTATTATGTAAATATAATGAAGAGATTATTATTTATCTAGGAAAATAATTAGCAGATAACTATGCCCGCCTTCGGCGGGTTAAATTATAAATTATATTAAATGTCGTATGTAAAATTTTTATAGATATCTCAGAGACTATATGCGAAATATTATATATATATATATAAAGACATAGTCCATATTATATATAAAATATCCAATTTGATATAACTTGATATTAAAATAGATAAGTTATTAATTCTCCCCGCTACGCGGGGGATCTCATTATGGGTTATTTTTATCGCCCTCGCTTTGCGGGCGATACCGGCCTACGGCCGGCATTATATAATAGCACCCAGAGGTATATGTATGCCTCTTAATATTGCTATATGCTGAAATTTACTCTTTTTCCATATTATGGAATATATATAAATACATGTTTAAATGTCCTAAATGGATTAAAGAAAAAGTAAAAATGTTATATATATGGGTTAATCAGCAAGAAATAAAATTTCCCGGCTGCGCCGGGCATATCCAAATGGATAAATATATTAAATCTCCAGAGACTATAAGCAATAATATTTTATGTCATAAATCCCTTATTTTTATAAAAAAATATCATATATCAAATAAAATAAATTTAGTAACTAATAAAACTATATCAGAACATTTACCTAATAAATATAAACCTAATAATAATGAACAATTAGGTCATTATTTAGCTGGATTAATTGACGGTAATAGTTATTTTGATAATAAAAGTAATTTAATTATAAATTTACATTCTAATGATATATCAGCAGCTTATTGATTAAAAAAACAAATAGGTTATGGTAAAGTTAAAAATATTGATTCAAATATTAAATCACCATATAAAAATGGTACAAATTTTATAATTACTCATACTAAAGGTTTATTATTTATTTTAGAATTAATTAATTATAAATTAAAAACTTTTGATAAATATAATCAAATTATGAATAATTTAATTAATAATCCTAAACAAGAATGTGGTACTTTATTTTTAAATAAACATAATGGATCTTTTCATTATGATAATGGGGGGTCTTCGGCCTATGAATCATCCACGGATAATTCTTCTATTGATTTAAATATAAAATTTAATAATCATTGATTATGTGGTTTTATTGATTCTACTGGTTCCTTTAATATAGATATACATAATATTTATAAAGATAGAAATTATGATGATATTATTGATTTTTCTTTAAATTTCATATTAATACATGAAAATTTTGATTTATTAAATAAAATTAATAAATTTATAAACCATTTAGATAAATCATATTCAATAATAAAAGAAAATGATAATAGATATAAATATATAACTAAATCATTTGATATATTTAAATTTATAATTAATTATATTAATAAATATCCTTTAGTATCATATAAATATTTAAATTATATATTAACAAGAAAAATATTTGTAATTAAACAAAATAAAATAAAATTAACGATAGAAGATATTAATAAAATAAAAAAAACATCTATAAAATTAATAAAAATAGATAATGGGAAATAAATAAAATATAAGATATAGTCCAAAAAAAAATAAAAAAGATACATTATAATAATACCAGGATTTGGGATAATATCACATATCGTATCTACATACAGTAAGAAGCCTATCTTTGGTGAAATTGGTATGCTTTACGCCATGGGATCAATCGGTCTTTTAGGTTTTTTAGTTTGAAGTCAAATAGTGGCTTTCCTTGGATGTGAATTTAAGGTAATAAAACATCACTATAAGCTGAAAAATTTGTTATTTATTTAATACTTTATTTTATATTTTTAAAGTTATAATTTAAATAAATATAATAATCAGCTGGTAACTTTATATATATATGCTATTCTTAGTCATATAAAAAGAAACCTCAGAGACTATATGTGGTGATACTTATTTAAATAATCAGTAAGTATAAGATATAGTCCATAAGTATATATGTTATAAACAAAAAATACTTAGCACCATATGTATGTAGTAGGATTAGATATTGATACTAGAGCTTATTTCACATCGGCTACGTGCGCCATCTCATTGTTAAACTTAATGTGTAATATATTACACCTTCAAATATTTTCCAAATATAAAATTAATCATCATATACAAAATGTCAAACGGGATAAATCTAAAATAAATATAGTATTTAATAATCTTGTACCAATACAAATTCCCGATCACAGAGATATTAACAATAATAAAAAATTAACGTTTAATTTAAAAAAGGGTATTATTACTTCTAACGAAAGAAAATCCTTAATTTTAAGTAAATATCATAAAAGTATTTTAATTGGTTTAATATTATCAAATGCATGAATAAAAAGTCATAAATATAGAAATCCATCTTTTGGATTTAAACAACCTATCAATAATTTCCCCCCCGGCTACGCCGGGGAGGATAATCATCTCCCCCCGCTTCGCGGGGGGGATAATTTTATTTATATCTGATGAATATTTTGTGAAATATCTTATTTTTGTTCTAATATACCTTATAGAACTAAAAATATAAAAAAAGTTAAATCTATAGTAGGATATTCTAAATCATATTTTATTTATGATATACAATTTATTACTCGTAATTTAAGTATTTTAAATGATATTAAAAATATTATGTATATAGATAATAAAAAAACTATAAAATTAGATCTATTAGATCATATTGATCATGTTGTTTTAGCTCATTTAATTATGAGTAATAGTTATAGACGTAATAAAGGTTTAGTTTTATGTACTGATAATTTTAATATTAATGATAATATATTATTAAATAATATTTTATATATTAAATTTGGTATAAAAACTAAATTAATTAAAAGTAAATATAAATATAGAATATTTATAAGTAATATAGAATTAAATAAAATAAAATCTGAAATAGAACCCTATTTTTTAAAATCATATTTGTATAAAATTACATTCTAGATATTTAATTATTATGATATTTTATATTTTGAAGTAAAACATTAGACTTAGATACTTAAAGTAATTTAAGATTAACCACAGCATGTCTAAAAAAGGGAATTTTAATTTCATCCCTGAGTTAAGATTTATATGGTTATATATTTTTATATATACAAAATATTGATATATAATTGTAGCTGATTATATATAGGAAAATACAATAATATATAAATTAATAACCTAAGTAAATATATATTTAAGTTTAAGAAGAATTTGGGATTGGCCTAATATCGAAAGTATTAGGTTAACGGAAGATTCATAGTAATTATAATAATATACAAGTTTTATAACGTATAGATATATTTTATATATCTTTTTATTAAATGTAATGAAGGAATCTAGTTATATATATACATATATAATGGAGAGCTATATGCTATGAAAGTAGCACGTATAGTTCGGGAAAGGTTTTTTAATTAAGCTTTTATTTTTTATTATAACCCATAAAATTTTTACTTTATATTTATGTAAAAGGGATTTATATGTATTTAATAAAAGAGGATTAATCTACTATTTCACAATGGTAATTGCCGTCCCAACTGGTATAAAAATTTTTAGTTGAATAAAAATAATCCTTTAGCAAGATTGTAAATTAGCTGTTCAACAAATTATTATCAATAAAAAATAATTTTAAGTTAGATTTTATGTTATTAATAATATAAATGGGCAAATTCGGGGGAAAACCTATAATTAAAATAAGTAATAATTATAGGTCAATCGACGAGCTAAATCATATATATAGAAATTTTATATGTAAAAGTGTAGAGATTAGACGCTCATTGATAATCTAAGTTATATGCTATTTTTAAGAAGTATAATATGATTATTTAAGGTTTAATCCAAAAGCCAGTAATGGTTTAAAGTTAAAATTAACTTTAACAATAATAAACTATGATTAATAACTTTTAGGGTTAATTAGTTATATTATTGATTTATTTAACTAGCTAGTTATATCATGTATAACAGAATCTGAAATGATTAAGGTTAATAAAGAGCAACTATTTATGGAGGAGAAGTAAGATTAGCAGTACCTATGTTATTTGCATTAGGTTTCTTATTCTTATTTACTGTCGGTGGATTAATATCCTGTTAGTCCACTTTAAAGATCACTATATGCTAGTAATTTTTTATAATAATACTACTCTAAATAAGTAAAAATGTATTTTTTTTTTAGATATAAATATATCCCCCCCGCTTAGCGGGGGGGATAATATCGGCCCGATATTATGAGGAAACCTCACATATTATATCTTTCAAGATTAATATTAGCAGAAAATTAACTTGTTTCATTTAAAGTTTAATTCTCAGAGACTATACGTGATCCTTATAACTAAAATTTTTATGAAAAATATGATAATCCATGTTATGTAAATTTGTTATGAGAATAAATAGTCCTATTTATTTCCGGAGGGTTTAATCCCAAAGGGAATTTTAAATATATCATATTTTAAATTTTTACATAAAAAAGTATATAAAAATTTCTTATTTTACTTATATTATATATAAATTTTATAAATTTGAAGGTATTTAAACGGCAGTGACGGGAGTTATGTTATCGAATGCATCCATAGATGTCGCGTTCCATGATACGAGAAATCGTATTCAAAATATAAAAAATAATAAAAAAAAGAAAATAAAAGTCTTATCTTATTCTTATATTTTCAGTAAAATTATAATTAACTTAAAAATAAAAGAGTTAAGTAAATATAAAAATATGTTATTATTAAAAAAACAAATAAAAAATAAGAATAACAAAATTTCAGATGGTTTAATACATCATAATATAGATTTATATAAAAACAATATAAATGAGATAAATTCTAAGGGAATAGGGTCTAATAATTTTAAAATAAATGATATTAGCCCGCAGCAAGCTGCGGGCTATATAGAACAATTTTTTGTAGGTTTATTAGAAGGAAAAGGTATTATAACAGTTGATTATATAAATGATAAAAAAAAACGTGTAAGAATATTTATATCTTTAATTAATATAGATTCAAATCAAGAATTAATTGATTTATTAGTTAAATATATAGGTGGGAAAAAAGTTATAGAAAAAAATCATAAATATGTAACATGAATTGTTTCAAGTAGATCAGATTTATCTAAAGTATTTATTATTTTAGCTAAATATCCTTTATTATCATCTCATAAATTATGTCAATTAGATTTTGCTAAATATTTTATAAATAATAATTCTAATATTTCTAAAGGTCAATTTATTAAATTAAGAAATAATAAATATGCCACACTTAATAAAGAAAATTTATATTTATCATCTATTTTTTATTATCATAATAATAATAATGATGATTATCCTTTACATTCTAGAGGTAATCAATTATTTATTCCTTATTATTTCCCTGCTTGATTATCTGGATTTATAGAAGCAAATGGGGAATTTAAAAAAGTTAAAAATATAAAAGGAACTAAACCTAAATGTATAATTGATCAAATTAAAGATATCTATATTTTAAAAGCTATTAATTTATATTTAGAAAATTCTAATCCCGGCTCTGCCGGGCATAATATAGATCAACAAACTAATGATTCTTTTATTAATCCTTCTAATGATCTTAATACCCATTTATTTATTTCTAATAAACATAGTTTAAATATTTTAAATAATCATTTTAAATTATATCCTTTATTAGGTTATAAATACTCTCAATATATTTTATGATATAAAAAACAAAATCTTTCAGATTTTTAAGATCTTTTCTTGTGATTTTATTTTTATAAAATATATATCATCTATACTTTATTATAAACATATTTTTATATTTTTATATTTTTATATTTTTATATTTTATATTTTTATATTTTATACATTTTTTCATTGATTTATTTATTTATTAAAATAGTAAATCATAAATTCAAGTGTCTTGAGGTCACACTTCAAAAATATAAATAAAGAATATCTCAATATAGGATAATATCTGAAATATTTCCTTCCAGAGGAGATATCAATATCCAATATGGAATAAATATACATTTTATTCTATGAGATTATTTTATTTATATTGGTTATAATATGTAAAAACAAATGTTATTATAGCTAACGGTGAAGGTTTTAATATTGGTTTCTGAACGCAACCATACTACGGGTATTAAAATTAATACCGTGTAAGTTTATAAACTGTCCCGCAGCTTTGCTGCGGGAAAGGTATATATATTTGTCTTTTAGTTGAATGTATATTATCCCTACGGGGTACAAATGTTTATTCACTATGTAGAGACTAGACGTTGTGTTAATAAGTAAATAACCTATCTAATAGTATTTAATTTACCGGCTCAGCCGGGTATCATTTATATGGTAGGTTTACTTATTAAAAGATATAGTCCAAATTTATAACAGAATTTTATTTAATACGATTAAATACATTCAATTTCACTTATTACGTAGTTGGGGAGAAATGCCCTACTAAAAATAAATTTAAATTTATAAATTTTATCCCCCCCGCAAAGCGGGGGGATGATTATATCCCCGGCTCCGCCGGGGAGAAATTAAAGGAAAAATCAATAAAACGATACCTGTTTATAAAAATAAATTTTATAAAATTGACGATATGCGGGAAAATATATTTTTAAGTTTATATTTACTATGGTCCGGCTTCGGTGGGATTTATTCATTAATAGTCAAAATAATATATAAGACTTATCAATTACCCGGCCGGTAGGCCGGTATATATCATTGATATGTAAAACTTGTAACTATTTTATAGTTCAAATATATAATCCGCAGAATTTATATACGCCCTCCCGCAGCAAAGCTGCGGGACTAATCTAAATATATATTCGTATGTATATATAATTCTCAGAGACTATTTGTCAATCGTAATAAAAAATTCATTCCCACGGAGTGTATCATTATTTATGAAAATATAGTCCTTTATTTTATCATAAATATCGAGATTGATCTAGGGTATACCTATAAATATATCAAGATATTTTTATAATTTAAAAATAGCATTTCCATTATGTATTATCTATGGGAGCATTATTCAGTTTAGTAGGAGGTTACTATTACTGAGGACCTGCAATGTTCGGTTTACAATATAACAAAGTTTGAGCAGAAATTCATTTCTGACTATTGTTTATATCTGTGAATATTATTTTTTTACCTATGCATTTTTTAGGTTTAAATGGGATCAACTTAGGTGTCCTTTTATAAATTTTTATAAACTTTATAATTGTTATTAATCATCTGAATGAAATAATAATAAAAGAATAAAAATAGATTGGGTGAATTGCAAGAAAATCTTATAAAAAAGACAATTTGCAGCGAAGCATATAGTTTTACATTTATCGCCCCGCGAAGCGGGGCGATACCGGCCTACGGCCGGCATTATTCTATTTTAAGATAATAATAAAGTTATATGAACGTTCAACGACTAGATAATAAGTAAAATAATCTGATGTAATAAATTTTTCCCTTTCAAAAAGGGTATATGATTTATATGTCTAATACCGGCCTACGACCGGTATATCCCGCAGAGCGGGATATTAATAATGATTTATCCAAGAGTACCCAATATTTAAAATATATATTTTTAAATAAAGACATAGTCTGAACTATATAGTGATATATAGAATTATTATTTAAATGATAATAAATATACCTAAATTATGAGGGGTGAAACCCCTCATGATTATATCCCGGCGACGCCGGGATAAATTAACTCCTACGGAATATATAATCCCCGCGAATAGAAGCATGGGTTATTTATATAGGGCAACTTAAACCCCACATAATAATCATTTCCCCGGCGTAGCCGGGGAGATTATTATCTCGAAATAATGGATAATCATCTAATTTTATGATTAAAAAATGCTGGGGAATTTAGGAAATTTAACAATTAAACATTATTTGGCCTCGTCGTATACCACAATATCCTGATGCATTTGTTGGTTGAAACTATATTAGTAGTATAGGTTCAGCTATATCTATAATATCAGTTATAGTTGGTTTAAAAAGTGTACAAATACAATTAGAAAATGGAGAAAATGAGGAAGTTGAAATCCAAGTTACTCCAGATTTTATAGAATCTAATTTAACTAGAAATACTAGAGATTCTGACTTAGAGTTAATTTTAACTAGACCTGCAGAGTATCACACATTCAGTGAATTACCTGTATTAATAGCACCTGTTAAATAATTAACCCAATAAAGAATGGTAATATATACTACACCATTTTTATTTAACATTTTTAAATAGATATATTTATCTATATATATTCATATATTAAAAATAAAAAAAAATATATAATAACTAAATTAGAATTGTAACAGATGAGTATAATTCAATAATATGAGAAATCATATATTTCCTGAAGTAATAAAATTTTCTATATCAGGGTATTTTAAAAATAGCCTACTTTTCTATTAATACCTTATATATTATCTTTAGTTGATTTAACTTAAGGGGTACATATATGAATATATAATCCATAAGGATTCTAAAATATAACCCGGAGGGGATTATATCGTTTTTTATACACGCTTAAAGCGAGTTATTAAATTAAGTCCAATTTAGTAAGTGAATTTCTTTCTTAAATTGATATATTATACCGTATATCTAATCTTTAATATCTAAAACAATCTTACCTTATAAAAGGCTAGAACATTTATAAACAATAGATAATAATACTATTCTTTATCCTCATCTAAAAGGTTTGTGGTTTTATCCTGGTTATTATCATATAATTTAACACGTCTTACATGTTGATTTAATATTACCATTCAGTTTCCTTCCATTACAATAGGTTTATTCATTATACGATTTCATGTAGTTTTACTAGTACCTAATAATTTAACTAATTCTTCAAGAGTCACACATAATACTAATGTTCCATCTGATTTACGAACTTCATAAATAAAAGTATTATTATTATTTTGAACTACTTTACCTGTTAATTTATCTATAACTAGACCATCTTCTAAATATTCATACCTTGGTTCATATTTTATCTTATATAATAAATTTTTAATCTCAGATTCACTAACGTTATAATTTATTTCACCATTTGGTAAATTTTCAGTAAATAAACCATTAGGTGGTAATAATTTTGTATTAGATAAATTGTAATTATTCATAGTATAACTTAATTTAAGAAGTGTTTTATTTAATTCAGGTTCTAAATGTAAACCATAATATCTGGCTTTTGCTATAATTTCTAATTTCTCAAAATCTAATTTTTTCTTAGATATAAAGAATGGTTTCATGGATCTTATAAAAGGTAAAAAATAATGGTATAATATATAAAAATCATGTAATCCTAAACTATAACTAGGTTTAGTATTAGATTTTAGATTAGCTTTACTATATTGTATAGTTATTCCTTCATCTTTACCATTAAGTAATTTGAATAATGTATATTTATCGAAAATAAATTCTTCTATAAAAAATTTTTTAATAGCTTCTAAAACTTGTAATTGAACTTCAGTTAATTTTAATGTAAAAATTGGGCTTAATCTTTCACGATTTATATGAAAAGAACCTTTATGTTCTATTAAACCTAATAATCAATATTTGTTAATTTTTATATGTTCGGATCAACTAATACCTATATATGATTCTAAATTAAAATTAGTTCTATTATTATTCATTCTTTTTTTATATACTACTATTTCATCAAATACATCAGTAGCTTTACCCTTTCTATTTTTATAAATATTATAAGCTTTTTTTCAATCTAAGTAATCTAAAAATTTAGCCGTATTTAATTTATAAGTATCAAAAATTTCTATTAGTTCATCTATATCTTTAGGATTTTTTATTAAAAATGTACATGTAGATGTCTTTTTTTCAATTCTAACATCACTCATACATAAATTTTCTTGTATATAATATAATACATTAATATCATCTATATGCAAATTAAAACTGAATCTAAAACTTATACTAGATTGTCCTCCTTTTAAAATTCTTGTAGATATTAAAAAATTAGATTCTCCATCGACAAAACCTATAAATCAATTTAAAAATTCATAACTCCTTAAATTGGATGTTTTTTTTAATTTTGTTATATTCATTTTATTTATTATTTTTAATTACTTTAAATAATGATGAAGATCATTATGATAATAACCATTACTTTATTATATATTCATTTTACGTTTAAATTTGGAATTGAACCAAAATCGATGTATTAACAGTACATTGCTTTACCACTAAGCTATATAAACTTACATTTTTTGTATAGATAAATATAAGGGCCCAATATATAACTATTATTACAATCTAAATAACTTTTATATATACCTTTTCTTTATTATTATTACCTATATATATTCTTATATTTTATCCTAAATAAAACAAGATATGATATAAGCGGGTCATGTATATTATCTCATTGGGAATCGAACCCAAATAATTACTTTAGAAGAGTAATGTTCTAACCATTGAACTATAAGACATAATTCACCTAAATAATATTTAATATCTGGTATATATCATCTATATTATATTTATAACCTAAAATATTATTGTATTTAGATTTGTACATAATAGGATTGCTATAGCTACTATAGATACAATAAAACAATATCCTAAATATAGCTATAAAAAAATAGATATATAATAAATAAAGTATAAAAATGTAATGTTTTTTGAATAATACATATTTTTGAAGAAATGATAAATAATATTTTTTTTATCAATAATAATGCCCCTCCGAAGGGAAATTATTATATGGGCGACCGTTCGGGAACACAAAAAATACTTTAACTTCTTTATACATAGATATATATAGTAATTATAATTTTTTAGTTACTTTTCATAATGATTTTTTATCAAAACTATCTCAATTAGAACTTATTGATATTAATAATTTACCTGATCATATAATTATACCTAATGAAAAGAATAAATCTAAAATCTCTAAATTAAAAATACCTAAATTAGATTTTATTAAATATGATAAAAATTTTATAACAATGAATAATCAACATATTTCTTAATAATAATAATAATAATTATGAAAATAATTATTTTAACAAATGACTTCCGGTAGGAGTCATTCTCATCTATTCATATATGAATATATATATCAAATAATGACCATTTATCATTTTCCAGTGGAAAAAAATATGATATTTGATATTTAAAGTATATAATTAGCACTTAAATGTATTTGAGCATCTAATATATATATTAATGAAGGTAAAAATATAGCAAATGCAAATAATAATGGTAAGAATATAATTCAACACATATTAATTAATTTATCATATCTAACTCTAGGTAAAGTTGCTCTAACTCAAATATAAGTAAATGCAAATACGTTAGCTTTTAAACCTAAAATTATACCTGTACCACCACCAAAGAATAATATAACAGTTAATGTTGATAAGAATAAAATGGAAGCATATTCAGATAAGAAGAATAGAACAAAAATAGAAGAAGAATATTCTGTCATATGTCCTGAAACTAATTCAGATTCAGCTTCAACATTATCAAAAGGTGGTCTAGCACACTCTGCAACACAACCTATAAATCATATAATTGATAATGGTAATAATGGTATAAATAATCAGATAGATGATTGTAATTCAACATATCTTGATAAATTCATACTTCCAGCAAATAATATACATAATAAAACAATAGTAGTTAAAACTAACTCGTAACTAATTAATTGAGCAGTAGAACGTATAGAACCTAATAAAGAATATTTACTATTAGCTGATCATCCAGCTAATAAAGTTCCAAATACTCCAACACTACTTATAGCTAATGTTAATATTAATCCATAATTATGATCTGTTATAGTTATACCAGGTCCAAAAGGTATAACTGATCAACATAATAATGCTGATATTAAAGATATAATAGGACTTATAAATAATATTAATTTATCAGCATGTGTAGGTATAATTATTTCTTTTAATAATAACTTTGCAGCATCTGCAATCGCCATTAAAACTCCATAATACAAATCTCTTCCTTTAATCATACATATATTTTTAAATTTACCATAAAATAGATAAATATATATGGTTAGATAAAGTTGGAAGACTTCTCCCTAAATAATTTTTACTCATATCCGATATCATCGGATTTTTAGTTATTAATTATCCATTTAACAACTCATATAAATGAGACTCTTATTTATATAAGTTTATACTATAAACTAACGAGTAATATATATATACGTCCTTCTTAATTATATATATATTTCTGTATTCTTTAGAATAAGGTCTGACTATATCTTAAGCATATTTTATTTTTATAAATACACCAATTACCTTTTAGTCGATTAACAGCATACCTTAATATATATATATTATAAAATATATAATTCCCCCGCGGAGCGGGGGTATCCCCGTCCTTCGGACGGGCATTCCTTTTTAAAGAAATAATAACTTAGATATTATTTTAAGTTATAAATAGGTACTTGGCTGCAGATTATCTATTTCCTTTCGTGCATCTATTTCGATATTACTATACCACGAGTCATTACCTGTGCCATAAATATATTATTACTATATTTACTTAGTTGAAATAGCTTTAAGACCTCCCCGCAATTTGATAATTTTTAGCAAAAGGTTCGCTTTCACTTCGTATATATTCAGATATTATATATAAAAATATACTTCGGCCTAAATAAATTTCTTACATTTATTATATTAATATATATGATTTTAAACATTTTCATTTCCCCCGCGAAGCGGGGGATAATTAGCCCCGCGAAGCGGGCCCATTTATGTGTAACATGAATTATGGGGCCCATAATATATCCCCCTCCGGGGGATATAATCGAATTTATCATTAATTCTCATTGAGAATTTATTATGTACATAATTACCCGAAACGTCATAAATTAATAGGGATAATTAAAATCCTAAAGGGTATAAAATTTATCAAAGATCATTTATACATCTAATCATCATTTATTTAATTTTTATGCCCCGCACTGCGGGGTCTACCGGCAGGCATTAAATGTATAAGTATGAATAAATCTTATTTGATTATTTTCTTTTTTTTTATTACACATATTATGTATATCCCTATTCTATTTTTATTATTTTTAATAAATTTTAATTTCAATGTTTAAATCTAATTAATTTTTTTTTACCGATTGCTACCGGACCCACACGACGCTGCATATAACCTAGTGTTTTACGCTCGGCTACTGTTAAAAAAGCTACTGCCAATAATACTGACACAAACATTAATAATAATTCTAAAAATTGTAACATTTACCTGGTAATAGCTATAGCCCCTACAACAGATAATATTAATATTATTCCAGTTATTATTAATAATATAGCATATTCAGTATAAAATTGATTTCCTACTACTGTTAATTCATTATATGTATCATTAAATTCCATTATTATTCCATTATAATCATATGTTAAATCTAATGGTATAAAGCATACACATAATAAAGTTATTATTAATGGTGATACATTTCCTTGAGGTATATAATCTATTTTTAATAATGATAATATAAATAAAAATAGTATAGCAATTGCTCCTACATATATTAATATATATAATATTCCCATTAACATAAAATCTTGATTATATAATGATATAGCTGTACTTACAAATAATATTATTAATCATAATATACTTTGTACTGGTGATAATAATCCCATAGCTAATAAACTTGATAGTCCACTTATTAAATTCATTTTTTTTTATTTTTTTAATTACTTTAAATAATGATGAAGATCATTATGATAATAACCATTACTTTATTATATATTCATTTTACGTTTAAATTTGGAATTGAACCAAAATCGATGTATTAACAGTACATTGCTTTACCATTAAGCTATATAAACTTACCTTTATTATATTTCTTAGGGTGTTTTATATATGAATATATATGAAAAATTATTCAGCTTCAGCTAATCATTCGATAAATTCGTTAATAGGTACACATTCTATTTTTATAGGCATTAAAGAATGGTTAACTCCACATAATTCACTACATTGACCGTAATAAACTCCAGTTCTTTGTATTAAAGCACTAACTTGGTTTAAACGACCAGGAGTAGCATCAATTTTGATACCTAAAGAAGGTACAGCAAAAGAATGTAATACATCATTAGCAGTTACAATAAATCTAACGTGAGTATCAACTGGTAAAACAATTGAAGTATCAGTATCTAATAATCTTAATTGACCTTCTTCTAACATGTCATCAGGTATAATATATGACTCAAATTCTATAGTTTCTCCTTTCTCTGATACAAAATCTGAATATTCATATTTTCAATATCATTGTAAACCTACAACTTTAATAGTCATAGCAGGAGTTAGAACTTCATCACATAAATATAATAATATAAAACTAGGGAAAGCTATTAATAATAATATAACAGCTGGGAATATAGTTCATATTATTTCTAATGTTTGACCATGTTTTAAATATTTATAAGCAAATTTATTATTTTTAAAATCTACTATAACTACGTATAATATATAAGAAACTAAACCTAATATTAATGCTAAATAAAACATTATATGATCATATAATTCATGTATACCTTCTTGGTTAGGTGATGCTGAATCTTGTAAACGTACACCTCATGGTGTTGGTACATCTAATCAAATCATTTATTTTTTAATTTTTAATAATTATTATAAATACAAATAAAAAAATATGGAATCAATCGGAATCGAACCGATATTGTTCACATGCAAAGCGAAAGATTTACCAATTAATCTATGATCCCATTAAATATATTTTAGGTATATGTTTTTTTATACTCATAAAATATGAGTAAATAAATTAGTATATTTGCAAATATAACAAATTAACTAATACATTATAGTCTATAATGTATAAACTTATCTGAAGGATTTAATATTTGATATGCATTCAATATGTAAACACAACATTCTTAGCTAAATTTTTTAATTAACCATAGGAATGTACCTTATTATCCTTGCGTACACTTAAGGCAACAGATAAGAAAAAAATCCATAGATGATAAAATCATTACTGACTCACGTCGTAATTAACCCATCTCAAGTAACTCCTTAGAGGACGAACAGTCCTACCCTACCTAGTTGCTGCGACCAGGAGGACGAGTCTAGACGACCAATTTGTTATCGTTAACTTATTTAATATTAACTTCAATAATTTTCATTATTGTTCAGACTATATCTTAAAATATAAATATATTATATTTCTAGGTATTTCGTGGTAGGATATTGTTATTTTACTCACCTACTAGTCGTTGAACGTTTATTATTCTTATAATATATATATATATATATATTTTTTTTTTATAAATAATAATTCGCTGCAAATTATCATACTATTATAAGACTTCTTGCAATTAAACCTATTTAAACTCGACTATCGTTATTAATCGAGGTGGCAAACACCGCTGACGATATCAACTCTCACGCGGTATTACCCTGTTCAAATTTGTTATTTGTTGTTTTTTTTAATAACAACATCTATATATTACTATATAGTTCAGACTATTTCTTTACCTAATATATAGGTATTGGGCGCTCGTGGTAATATTATTGTTAGTTTACTCAATTACTAGTCGTTGAACGTTCATATATCTTAAAAATTTAACTAATATATGTTTCGCTACATATTGTCTTTATATATAAAGAGTTTTATGTAATTCACCCAATTAATATCTCTCAAATGAGAGTTATCTAACTAAAGCGTAGATAAATATATATTTCTATATAAAGGAACTAACAATTAATCCCTAGCGTAACTTTAATCCGTTATCGACATCCATACCATTTGTTTATGCCTGTTCACTACACTCTACGTAAGTACTAATTCCACTTGTTAGTGTTATTATCATCGCACAATTATGTTGTTATCCTTACTTATAATCTTTTATTCTATTTACCATATAGAATTATTGTACGTAATTTACTATTAAATAAAAAATTTAATTAAACATTTAGTCTTGATTAATCAAGATCATTGTTATTAGACACATCAGATGCTTTCGCTGATGTCGACGCCCCATCGAAACTAACCTCTTTACTCTTTCTTAAATAAGTTAAACTTAAGTCAATTAGTATAACTAATATTCTATATTATAGAATGCCCGTCCTTTCGGACGGGGAATTATGACTGTATTAATTAGATTCTTTTTTCAATTATATAGGTATCTCATTTGATTTAAAATATAAATATAACCTAATCTGCTGAAATAAATGAAAAAAGGCTAATCATAAAAGTATTATGATTAAAAATCAAAATAAAGATATAGTAAAGCTGCATAGGGTCTTTTTGTCAACCTACGGATATACGGCATCTTCCAATTCTGATTAATTTAAGTAGGTTTGACCTACAAAGGTTTCTTACTTAAGTACTAATAAGTTGTATTTTTTTATACATCTTTCACCTCTATATAATATAAATATTATATTACAGAATCCGACTGTACATTTAGACAGACATTTCAGTCTAACCTCGGTGAACCAGTCTGTAGCGACATATACAACTGCCGACGGTCTTTAACTAAGATGTCATTAACCGTTTTCACCTTTTTATTTATAGTGATTAAACTACATATTGCCTATATGTAATTTACCCTTATATTTAAGGGGTAAGTATTATTTCGATTGTATTCTTATTTATTATACTTATCTATCATTTAAGACATTTAATATATCATGGCCCCGCTTAGCGGGGCCATACCGGCCTACGGCCGGCATTATTAAAACTATAAAGTTGGATTTACACCAACCCGGCGTATAATATATTTATTATAGTACTAATTTCACCGCAATTGCTATTTCACTGAGTCTACTTTGGATACAGTTATCGCATCGTATATTCATTCATGCAGGACGTCAATTATACGTCAATGAATTTGTTAGGATAGGTAGGCCCTCTCAAGCTTTCCCCCCTTAAGAACCGTATGTGCAACTTTCACTGCTTACGGCTCAAACCATAAAAATTTTTATGGCCTTATATATAAGTTAGCTTCCTTTCAGAATGAGTTATTTAACTCTATATTTTACATTACATAAAATCATTCGCTTTTTATATTTATCCTTTACCTTCTACACTATATAATAATTTCCATTATATTAATTTTATATATTACTTCCTATAAAATATAGGTATGTATAAGGCTTACCAAGTTTCCGTAATAAGACTTTAATGAACGATTTAGATTATAGCTATATCCCGATGATTTTTTATTATTAAGTCATATAATAATATCCGTAGCGTCGATATTATTTAAATCATATATAGTAACCAAAAACTGATCATGTTACTTTCCTATAACGAGATTTTAATCCACTATTTTGATAAACTAATCATGTCGTTCTAACCTAGACCAGATCACTTATATCAGATAAAGTTTATAGCCGTTGTCATTCAAGCTTCATACAAAATAATTACTCATAATGCATGTTGAATTAGGTTTACAAATATGACTTTTATTGTAAAGGGTTTTCACCTTATTCTTATTACGAATTTATCCCCCAAAGGGGGATATAATCAGGGGGCAACGAACCCCCCTCATTTATCTTGTCGCACCGCTACCTTCGGATCCTCACAATAAGACCGCCGTTTATCAGTCTTTTATAAAATTATCTATTAAATAATAATATTTATTAAACTAACACCGGGCAGATATCACTTATTATACTTACTATTACTAGTATGCAATAAGCTATGTTTTTGGTAAACAGTCGCACGATTTATTTTGCCGAGTTCATTCAAAGTAGTTATCCCATTCCCTTTTGCTAATCATACCTGTGTCGGTCTACAGTACGGTTCATTTTTATTTTCTTGTTCTTTCACCCATCAATTTTATATTTCTATAATAATCTTAGGGACCGTTCGTTTATAGTAAAACCTTATGAATAAGGGGATAATCTTATATTATCTATCGTTACTCAAGCCAGCAATCTCTTTATAATTATCCATTATATATTCTGCTACCATATAATCTTAATGATTATATCTATAATACTGTTATTAATTTAGACCCGATATATTTTCTCTATTATTAATAAATATATATATTATTTATATATATATATATATAAAATTAGTGCATTGTTACATGTTCATTAAAAGTTGATTATTGTCAAACCCACTTACTAATTGTCTATAATTTAATACCCCGTATATAATTCCGAAGAAAAATAATGTGAAATTATAACATATAATTTCAACCTTTATAAAAAAAAATAAAAGTAGGATAGATTTTGTTCACTTAATTAATATTTGGGACATTCATTTAATAGTCTAGGTTGTTTCCTTCTCGACCTACTACCTTATCGCAATAAGTCTGACTCCTTATATTATTATTAACTGATTCCGAGGTTTAAATATTTTGATAAAATTATATTCTAATTCCCCAAAGTTATTTAAGTGCTGTACCAGTTTAAATATGTATAAAGGCTATACTAAAATATATTTCGCAGAAAACCAGCTATCTGCAAACCAGATTTGTCTGTCACAGCTACACACACCTCTTTAGAAATTATTGCTACAATTACCTATTGAGTCATATATAAACCTTAAATAGGTTGTATATACACTTGGACATGTGTAGATCGTTTGCTTTCGGGCCTATATAATTTAATTTATTTCTATTTATATATAAAAATTTTTATTCAATTTTTCACTAAATTATATAACTCACTGGCCCAATTGGGATAGGTAGAACCTCTCAGTTTTTCCCCCCCTTAGAACCGTACGTGCGACTTTCATCGCATACGGCTCATGCAATCTTACTTAATTGTAATATGTGGGGTTTCCCCATAATATCGGCCCGCCGAAGGCGGGCCCATATTACAATATTAGCCAATAACCCACTATGGGGACTTTTATTTAGCAATAATTATTTTCACTTGTATTATAACAAGATCTCTATCATAATCTACCGAAAGCTTTAGATTATCATATTGCTCTTAAAGAGCTAAATAATTATGAAGATCACAATGATTCAAGTCTGCATCCTCTCGGATTAAGTTATAAAACTTTATCAGATCTATTACTAATCTGCATTCGCTTTTTGAATCTTCTTATACCCTAAGTTCGATATAACAATTTCAGATTAATCTTTATATGTTACCTCTAAATATAACATTATATTTAGAAAACTAAGGGCTTACCAAGTTCACTAATAATTAAAATCATATATGGAATAAATTTTCCATTAATCATGGGGTTTACAACCCCATAATTTACCGATCATATATCGGACATTCCTTAGATACTATGCTTTACTTCGTGTTAAATATGTTCCATTTCAAATCCCAGTATAAGAAAGATTTGACTTAACAATGCCGGCCGGTAGGCCGGTATCGCCCCGCTTCGCGGGGCCATTTTTTACGAAGCCTCAATGCAAGTTCACTTTCGTTTATCATAGAATTATTACCCTAGCACTCCGATTAAATTTTAATGGGAATAATGTTACATTGTCTCTATAGCTTCAAACTGATGATTACTCCTTCAGCATGTATAGATAGGGTCTAACCAATGGAAAGGTTAGGTGGTTATTAGCCACATTAATTATTAATGCTTCTTGTCGCACTTATACAAGAGGTACGTTATACTATAACTGCTCTTTATTATTCTATTTCTTTACTTTCCCTTGCGGTACTTTAATCTAAAATTTAATTTTATTTCTTAGTAGTTGGAAACTACTTTATTCTTACCTCTTGGTAATACTTTAAGATTTTAATACTTTCACTCACCGTTACTTATATTATCCCTGTTGGTTATTTAACAAGTTACTCAGATGTTTCATTCCACTTGTTTCTCTTTTTATCATTTTCATGATTATGATTGATCCCTGTTATTACAGTTTTTATCTTTTTATCATTATTTAAATTTTGATTCGTAATCCTTAAAATAATATTAATTACATATACCTTTTTTCAATATATCACCTATATTTTATATATTGAACATTATTTTTCCCATAAAAGGATCAATATATACCTGGACCCATATTTTAAAGATTAATAAATAGACTTAATCTTTTCATGATTTAGATCTTTAGATACTGTACTTAATTGGTAATCACTATTAAGTGGTTTAATATTAGATACAGAATGTCCTATAAGAATTTTATTATAATCATTATTATTTAATAATAATGTTACATCCTTAGTCATTCTTAATCCAAATCTACCTATTAAGTTATTCAATAAAGATTTATATAATGAACGTTCAAATCCAGTACTTACTTTTTTATTATTGTACATTTCATGTACATAATCTTTAAATATATCTAATGATTTCCCCCCCGCTTCGCGGGGGGGATAATAATCTCCCCGGCTACGCCGGGGAAATGATTTTGATTGAAATAATATAGCACTAAATATAGTTATTTTATAACCTCTTTCTAAAGCATAATCAAGTTCTAGATTGGTTCATGAACCATACAATGTACCTACCGGATATATAACTTTATTATCAATTCTAACTGGTAATATAGGATATTTTTCATAAACAGGTACATGAACTAAAGCTGAATAAACTCCCATTAAATTTAGAGGTTTATCTTCATATTTGATTTTTGCATATTTTATAAAAAAATATTCACCTGTAGGAAGATAATCTAATGCACAAGCAGGATAATGAGAATTTATATCATAATAATTAATATTATTATCTATAGGTTTAAATACTTGAGTATAACCACCAAAGAAAGCCTCTTTCAAGTAATTATATACAGTTTTATTTTTAATTAATGGTATTTGTTTATAATTATCCCCCCCGCGAAGCGGGGGGGATGATTATCCCCCCGGCGTTGCCGGGGGGAAATTATCAGGATATCTATTTTTAAATATAGATAATGCTAATTTAGATATTGTCATCATAAAGTTCATTATTATATATCTTAGATAAAAGTATTTGTTTACAAATATATATTACAACTCAGTTTGTAGTAAGCTAAAATTTTATCACTATTTGATACGTTGCGCCATAATTAGATCATTAGATACCATTATATATGGTATATATAAATATGGGGAGCTAGTGATGGGGAAATATTATATGAATATATCTGATTTTTTAAAGTAGGTAAATCTTTTAAGATTTTATCAGTTAAATAAACTCCATATCATAATAACCTATTAATTAATTATTAATATAATATAATAGGATAAAAGGTAAGTTTATAAGGAGAGAATGTTTTATCTCCTTAAAGGAGTTATAATTACTATTTATTACCAATATAGAATAAAATATTTTCTATAGTTGAAATAACAGGTACTAAAATAAGGAAGTAACTGAAGTAATAAACAGTTGCAAATTGACCTAATACAATAAATGGAACTTCAACATGTAATTGACCTAAGTTACCCAATAATAAGAAATTAAATACAAATAAATAGAAAGAGAATTTAGATAATACTTTGAATGTATTACCTCTTATAACTGATCTATCTGTTATAGGTAATATTAATAATATTAATATAGCAGCAAACATAGCTATAACTCCTCCTAATTTATCAGGTATTGATCTTAATATTGCATAAAATGGTAATAAATATCACTCTGGAACTCAATTTTATTTTAAATATAAGTTTTATATTTATCTTTTATATTAATTCCCCGCCGAAGGCGGGGCATATATAAATTTTTCTTATATTTCCTTTTTAAAAAAGGTATATTATCTTTTAAATAATATTTCTATACATTACTGTATAGTTTAGACTATGTCATAATATTAAAATTTATAATATACATCTATAAATATATATATACCCGCTAAGCGGGTATTTTCTTAATATCAGAAGCGCTCGTGGTTTATAAATATTATTATCTATTTAATATAACTAGTCGTTGAATATTTATATTCTTCAAATATATATATAAATAATATATATATCATAATACGAATATACTTTACTGCAAATTGTCCTATATATTTTAATAATATAGGATATCCTTGCAATTCACTTCTTTTTCATTTTATATCTTTTGATATATATAATGCGACAGTATATGATTTTTATATATAAAATATGCTATATTAAACTTATATGTATGTAAAAAGTATATTACATACTTCTTTTTAATAAATATATATAATCATATATGAGTTATTATTATCGATGCCGGAGTTACCATAGGGTTACCTGGTATATAGTTATCTGGATGCTAAATATTAATACCGTTATAACGGTATTAAATGGACTATCTCTTCATAAATATGATTCCCAGAAGGTATCTCATTCAATTACCCGGCGAAGCCGGGCATATCTCCTTATATTTTATATAATTCGATATCGGTCTACATCCGGTATTCATAAAATATAAATGGTGAGATAATTAAATACTTTATATCAATAATTTATCCCCTACGGGCTTCGCGGGGAGATAATTTATCCCGGCGTAGCCGGGATTAATCATAAGGGTGTAACCCTTATAATTTATGGAAAATTATTTTCCATTAATCATGCCCGGAGGGCATAATTTATGTGAAACATGAATCATGGGGGGGTTTCACCCCCCCCCATAATTTACCCTCCGGGTGAATCATGGGGTTGTAAACCCCATAATTTATCCCGGCTCCGCCGGGATTAATCATGTCGGAGGACATAATTTATGTATACGTATAGTCTCTAAGATTCCTACTAAGTATATATAAAATATACGTTTGGTTATCTGCTGATTAAATTTATTATAATAATATTTTACTAAATAAAATTTAGTTTTATTATAAATTATTTATCTATAAGAAATATATAGATAAAAATAAATAATCCCCTGAGGGGATTATTATATCCCGACATATCGAGGTAAATTATTCCAGCATATAGTATATATAGGCCATTATTTAATTGACCTAATGTATTAGGTGAAAAGAATACAAATAAACTAAATATTAATAAGAATACAAACACAGTTATTAAATCATTGAACTAAATATTGATCCCTTAGCTAAACCTATTAGGGTTGTCAAATATTCGTCACCGAACCGTACATGATAGTTTCCTGATCATACGGCTCTCCATAACTTTTATTCAGTCTTTTATTTTATTTTATATTTATTTGGATTTATTAATGAAACTAAAATTTTAGGTGTTTTATTTTTATTTCTATTATTATAATCTTTAATTAATATATTATATCCAAATTTTTTATAAACTTTAGATCTACTTGATAATTTATATTTATGAGCTAATGTACGTAAAACTACATCTTTAATAATATAATATATATATGATATAAGTATATTTTTATTATTAACATATTTATAATAATTAATATATTTTATTATTATATTATTCGCTAATTTTATAATATATTCAGGTTTAAATTTAACTCATAATATATTAGATTTACCTTTATGTTTTTTAGATTCCCTAATTAAATATCCTCCTTTTGTTAATTTAGATTTAATTAAATCCATAGGTGCATTTAATTTTAACTTATTATTTTTATATATAATATAAGTATCTAAAAAATAAATAGGTTTTTTATTTATATCTAGGAGATAATCAGCCCCGCGAAGCGGGGCCATTTCTATATTATTATCATATTCTTCAATAAAAAATTTATCTATCATATAATTAATTTCATGATATTTTTTATTAAAAATGTCCATCCTTGGGAGGGGGATACCCCCGCTCCGCGGGTAAATTATAAATTCATTATTATACCTTATATAATTTAAATAAGGATAAAATTTATTAATATATAAATCTAATTGATGTAAATAAATATTAATTAAAATAGGACTAATAATAGTATAAATAGGATTAGATATTAAATTAGTATTATTAATATAATAAAATAAATAATTAGAATTTAAAATTTTATGTATTAATTCTAAAAATCTTTGGTCACTAATTTTTTGAGATAAAATTATCATAAGTTTATTTTCTATATTTTTATAAAAATAATAAGTTTTATTCTTAGTATGAAATTTATTACTTTTTATATTACCTTTTATAAATAAAGTATATCCTTTTAAATTAGATATTGATGAAGTTGTAATTTTATTTAAGGCTGTATCACGATTATTATGAAATATAAATAAAGGTTTATAAATTGTATCTAATATAATTCTAACAACTTCAAGTACTAATTTATCTTCTACATTATATTTTATAGAAGATAATGAAGATTTGTTATTAAATGTAAATTTAAAACTATTATCTTTTAATTTTAATATAATATTATTAATATAAGAATCTGATATATTGTTAATTTTTAAATTAAAGCAAGCTAAATAAAATATATCTTTATTATATAAAAATGTTTTATATAAATTTCTATCAATTATATTATTAGGATAATTTAAAGATCTTAATTTTAGACTGTCTAAATTATTTCATACATTTAATGAACTACCTGTTCTAGTATTAAAATATCTTAGAAAAAAAGTTACTGGTTTCCTTCATAGATTATTATAAGAATAAAATAAAGAATAACCTTTAAATCTTAAATTTGAATCTATTATTATGAAACCTCTGTTCGCATATTTATTACTAAATGAAACGAATCCCGTAGTTGTATAAATCTCTCATATTTGACTTTTAGGTTCATCACTCATTTCCTTGATACCTGCACACCTCAAAGGCATTAGATAAGTATTAATAATTGTTTTATTGATATATTTAAAGCCTATATCAATATTATTAATAAACGTAAAATTTATAGTAAAACGTTCTCTATAATTAAAGAGCTTTAGAAATTGATGTTTGAATAATACAATCCTAACCATGAGTCATTCACATGAATAAATTCTAATAACTATAATATAAAAATTATTCTTTTCTATACATGCTCTGTTCAGTAAATGTTTTCACATATTACCTAAGTATAGTAGTGGAAGTATATAAACAAAATACTTGTTGCTATGTAACAACTGAAGAAATATACCACAACGGCGCACTTTAAATATAAAGTAACTATGCATTGGTATTCTATCTAAATTACCAGTTATTCCCACAGGATTTGAAGAACCATGAATATGTAAAGCTATTAAATGCATTATAACTAATGCAGCTAATATAAATGGTAATAAGAAATGTAAAGGTGAAGTAGCAAATTTATCTATATTAAATAAAAGAGCCCTTCCCAAACCGTACGTGCAACTTTCACTGCATACGGCTTTCTATAAATCTATAAAATACTTTAAAATATATCTATTTAGGTTTTTATCATCCCACGCTAACCGGGGGATTATTATCCATTTATCTTATTTATCATTTTTTATACATATCATTTATTTTTTATATTTTTATTATATATAAATATATATATAATTTTATAAATTTATGTACGCGCTATTCACGCTATAAAGTATAAAATAAAGATATTTTTTTTATTTGTATATTTATTGTTATAATTAATCCACCTTATGGTAGTTTATATAGATCCTTAGTATCTATTTCCTTATAACGAGATTTACTGCTTCCCTTTTCTAAATTTTTAATATATATATGCCCGTTTCGCGAATATAAATATATTTAAATATTAAATACTACGGAAGCTCCGATACCTCTATGTTATTAAACATTACAGGTATTCCCGGAGTACTGTTATCTCCCCTATTGTCATTTAGACTCTTCACTGATTTCATATATAATATACTAGCTAAAAATATTATTAAGAATAATATGCACTCTTTGCATTGCATAAAAACTATTTTTACAATCTTAAATAAGAAAGAGGGAAAGAAAACCCTGCTATCAGTTTGATAGAAGTTCGTTAGCCTAGTCATGTGACAACATCTAGCTAGATTAGTTTATATATCTAACCTTTTATAACATGCTATTTTCACTATTAGGTTAGCCCTAATGAGATAAGTTATATGCTTTACGTATAGATCTTATTGATCTCTTAATAATAATACGGATTCTTAAACTTTATAATTTTGATAACCACCATTTATTCCCCACAGGGAAGATAATCATGAGGATTAACCCTCATAATTTAGTATCATATAATATAATTGAATCAAGGAAGAATAACCTTCTCACGGCGCACCAAAGAATCTTTGAATTGTTGGATTAGATACTGAGCATTCTATTTTATCTCAATATATCTCTATATTGACTGGACTATATCCTAATCTATTTATTTAAAGTATATATCTTTAATTTATTCCCGGCGGAGCCGGGGATATAATCATCCCCCCGCTTCGCGGGGGGAAATTTATTATATACTCTATTTTACCAAATCTAAAAAAAATATCTATATCATAAGCTGCGGGCTTTATAAAATTTTTAATATGATAATTAATGCCCCTCCGAAGGAGGGGGAATTATTCAATTAATCCTTAAAAATAAACAGTATAATAAATAATCTCCATATATACGGCCGCCCGCAGCTTTGCTGCGGGACTATGATTTTTAGTATCTTTATATCTGTCTATGACGTGATATTTAAATAGATTTTCTGCGTTTAGTCTCTGAGTAGCAAAATTACTAAATTTCACCACTGCTGATTGTCCTTATGTCATTATGATTATTACTATTTTTAAAGTACATAATTTCTATAGGAATAATATCGGCCGCCTTAGGCGGGCCAATATTAAAAAGGATGTTCCAGCATCAAGAAGAATTTGTAAATTTATATTTACTAAAATATGGTCCCTCATGTATATTAAAACCTCCTCATATAACATTTTACTTACCATTTTATATTTTTTTAATTTTATATTTACTTATAATTACTTATAAGATTAGACTATGTCATCATCCTTTAAAGGATGTAAGGCGCTCTTGGAGATATTATTGTTATATGTACTCAATCTCTAGTCGTTGAACGTTTATATCACTTTAAATAGATATCTATTTATCATATATAATATACTTCGCTTCATATTATCCATAAACTTATGGATTTTCATGAAATTCACCTTATTTTACCTATATATTTTACAATATATGGCCGCTTATATGAGTATTTTTTGATTTTATAATTTTATATATTTAGGTAATTTTAAATTCTTATATCTTATATTACTTTTTAAATCTAATAATCATTTATTATATTCTATTAATTTATTACCTAATAAATGACATTCTGATTTACTAAATAAATCTATAATATTTTGAATATCTTTTATAGATGATATATTTAATTCTATATATTTATCTTTATTTATAGATATACCTTTATTTATATTTAATAATTTTTTTATATTATTAAATAATATAAAATTATGTTTATCTTTTAATTGAAAATATATATCTCTATTTTTTATTTTAAATGAACCTTTAGACATAGTAAAACCAATAAATCAATATTTAAAATAAAATAACTTATTAAAATTATATTTAATTAAATTATTATTAATATAATTATTACTATCTATAATATCAATATCATTATATTTTTCAATGTTATTAATTAATATATATTTAACTAATAAAAATTGTTTTTGTTTAGTTTCAGTTAAAAATTGTATTTTATAATAATCTAATAAAGGAATTAATATATTTTTTATATCTAATTTATTAATTTCTAATCTTGCTAATTTTGATCCCTTTTTAGGTGTTATAATATAAACTTTACCTAATTTAAATTGAGTATTAAATAATTTTAATAAATCTAAATCATTTATATCTAAATTAATAATTAAAGATATATTTATATAATCTTTATTATTTTTTATAATAATATTACTATTACCATCTATAAAACCTATAAATTTATATAATAAAATATGGGAATAATTATACCCGCCTTCGCTGGGATGTATAAATGTATAAGATGAAGATAAAGAATGATGATTATAAGATAAATGATTATAAAATATAAGATATGTACCTAAATATATAAAATATAATGGTAAGTCTCAGGTTAACGGAACTAAATCTGAACCAATAAAAGGTATAGCTGATAATAAGTTAGTTATAACAGTTGCCAATATTTAAATATTATTTACCCTCTTTAAAATAAGAGTTTAAATATAATCTGATGTACAGCAGTCGGCCGCCATTCTTAAATTTATTTAAATGTTAAAATAAATAATACCATGTACTTATTAAATATAAATATCTTATATTTATATCTTGTAAAAGTTCCTATATCTTATTAAGATATAGTTTAATAAGCCTTGTGTATAATAAATAAATATACCTCTTATTTATTATATATAATATCACCCAATTTTAATTTATCATATATAAAGGGATATGATATTATAACCTATAAAAGTTAAATATTCGAGTGCACATTAAGCATCAATTTAGATACCCATTATTGGACCACTCTGTCGGGATATAATAAATTATACCCACGGTCTTTTTACTTAACATATAAATTTGACCTGTTTTCAATAATGTTGCATTATATTCTTAATAAATAAGAAAATATAATACTATATTTTAGAGATAATGCCCCGCACTGCGGGGTATACCGGCCTACCGGCCGGCATTATATAACCTATTTATAAAATTTTATATTTCATAGAAGGAATAATATAAGGTTTAACTAATTTAGCTAATAAAGGCATAGAATTAGCTTTAATATGTATATTAAAAAAAATATCACCATATTTATTAGATCCAGATTTATAAAAATAACAATCTAAATTATATTTAATTTTTAATAAAGATGTAATATATTCTATATCTTTTAAATTAAAATGATAAGTAGCTAAATTTAAACCTTTATTAATTTTATATCCATTATTCATTATTCAAATAGCTAAAGCTAAAGGAGATAAATAAATATCTAAATTAGAAGGTAAAATTTTTAATGGTAATAATATATTTTTATCATTTATATATCATAAATCATATATATTATTAAATTGTAAATAAGTTAATGTATTAAATGTAATAAAATTTTTTATTTTACCTTTATTACCTAATCTTGTATTTATTTTAGGTATATTTGAATTACAAATACCTAAATTAGCTATTAAATTATGAAAATATAATAAATAATCATTATTACTATTTTCTAAATAAAATAATATTTTAGTTCCTTCTTTACTTTTTTTAGCTTGTGATTTACCTAATAAAGAACCATATATTATTTCTAATATTATTTTATTTTTTATATTGTCATCTCCCAACGAAGCGGGGTTATCATAAAAAAATTTTTCCATATCGTTATCATTATTAATAATATATTTTTTTTTATTATATAAATCTACGCTATTTATTAACATAAAAATTTTATACCTCCCTATTTGGAGTAAAATTTCGCCATTGAAGGGAAAAAAAATAGAATAGTAAATTACTAAAATATTTAAGGCAATAAAAATAAGGGTATTACCTCAATGACTCATCTGCCCGTAGACAAGGCAATATATAAGTGTTGCGTTTAATCTTAAATAAAAAAAATAATTTTTTTTAATAAATATATGTCACCCGGAGGGCGCTATTTGAATAAACTCTTTTAATAAAAATATGTAAGAGTAAATCCATTATAACATATAATAAAGTTAACAAATTACCGACTGTGCATTAAGCATCAATTTCAGATACCCATTAATGGAGCAGTCTGTAGCGATTATTTATATAACCGACGATCTAGTTATACTTTAATCGTTTTCATTAATGTTGCCTATACGATAATAAATAATCAATTAATTTACGCCCCCCTGGGCGTTATAAATAAATTTATCCCCGCGGAGCGGGGATGATTATCAGAAATTAAGGGGGACCCCCATGATTAAATCCCCACGCGAAGCGGGGGGGGATAATTATATCCCGGCTACGCCGGGGAAAAATGTACTTTAGACATGATTAATGAAAAATTTCATAAATGGTGATTATATCCCTGCGTAGTCAGGTAAATTAAATGATTTGATTTATATGTAATATATCTGTCTAAAATTTTTCTTATAAAAGTTACAATTTTAGATATAAAAATAAATCATACTCCGCCCGCAGCAAAGCTGCGGGCGATAAAACCAGCTTAATAGTAGAAATATATCTACCATTATACACCTATATAAAAGATAAATAATTGTGTATATCTGGTGAATTTTATTTTTATATAAGATAGACTATCTAATAAAATAAATTACTAAGTTATAAAACTAACCCAAAATATAGGAATATATATATACTACAATTGTAGAATACCAAATATAAACTATAAAAATAGTATAGGGGGATTTCCCAAAAAAAATATCGGACCGCCGGCTCCGTATTAGATAATCTTAAATAATCAGCAAAGCGACAATAATTTTTAGATATATACCCGCTTCACAATCTAACTTTAAGTAAAATTTAGATATATTTTTTTATTTAAGAATTAGCTAATTCAAATTTTATATAATATTTAGAAAAATGCTTATAATTACTTAAACCTGATTTAATTTTTAATTTTTTGTCTGATCTAACAATTAATTTTTCTTTTTTATTATTAAAATGAGAGTAATTAAAATCTAAATAATCATTTTCATCAATATGATCTATAAAAGATGAATAATTTTTAATATGAGAATCATTTAGAAAAGATTTAAATAAATCAGGAATATATATATAGCCTAATTTTATAGCACGTTGAATAGTTTTAGTACTACATTCTAAATAATTAGAAGCTACAGTAATAGATTCAAATTCACATAAAATATTATTAGTATTTATATCAATTATATAAATAACTTTACGATTAACATTAGATTTACTTAATTTAATACGTATTTCATCAGTAAAGAAATTAGGATCTTTATTTAAAGCTATATTTTTAAATTCTCCACTTCTTTTATTATCTTCTATCTGTTTTTCCCTACGAGTATTTAACTCTTTAATTTTTGAATCAGATAAAAGTAAATTAGATAATTCCATATCATTTCTTAATATATATTTTTTTAAATTTTTTATATAAAAACTACCTCCATTATTTAATAGATTAAATTGAGGTACTAATGTATGAATATAAGAAGTTTCTAAATTTAATAATTCTATATGGTTTTTTTCAATATTTGTAGATTTACCATAAAATGTTAATATACCAAATATAAATTTATTTATTCCATATGCATCAATAGATGTACTTATTAATTTACTACCTAATTTATTCCTTAAAATTAAATGGTTTTTAAATTGAGCTTCTAATTTATCTAATTTAGCTGAACCTATATAAAATTCTTTAGTTTCTATATTAATTATAATATATACCCCTGATTTTTCTTTTAATTTAGTTTTAATTGATTTTTTAACTAAAGATGAATCCAAATTATCTCATCATTTAATAGGTTTTACACCTATTTCTTTAAATAAAACATCATATTTTTGATTATGATTGTAATCTCCGCTTTCAGTGGGATATTTTTTATTTAAAGAGGTACTATAATTTCTTTTATATATAATAAATTTACAACTAGTATTTTTCATATAATTCAAGTTATGCCCGCCGAAGGCGGGATAAAGATTATATTTTTTATTAGATTTTGGGCTATTGTTCTTCGTATAACCCATAAAGGCAGTGGCCATTGTTAATATAAATATTATAACTCCTATTGTTCAAACTAATACCCTTGGTGATTTATAACTTCCATAGTATAATGCTTTACCAATGTGTAAATACATAGCTATAAAGAAAAAAGACGCTCCGTTGGCATGAACGTATCTTATCATTCAACCCCCATTTACAGTAGGGTCAGCCTATTCAGAACTGCCCTCCAAACCGTACGTGATAGTTTCCCATCATACGGCTTTCCATGTATTACTAATTTAATATTTCATACTAAATTTCTTATATCTATTATTAATTTATACAAAATATGGATAATACATATTATCATTATAAGATATGGTATATAGATATTTCATAATTCACTAATCTCCTTTTCATAAAAAATGCCCGCCTTCGGCGGGCATATATTGATATTCCCTATAAGGAATAAGTATTTCCCCGGCTACGCCGGGGATAATATGGCCCCGCCGAAGGCGGGGCCATATTTCATATTTTAGATACTACGAGATTTCCGAGTCCCCATTAAATATTTACCCGGCTCCGCCGGGTATAATATCGCCCCCTAATGGGGGCCATATTTCGGGAAAACCTTATAATATCTTAATATATTATTTAATTCCGGGGTTACTTCCCTTAGTTCCATTACGTCTATATTTTATGTCCTTGTGTTCTTAGAATCTTGCATTAAATATATCCCCCTTAGGAGGGATAATATCGGCCTTTAGGCCCATATTTAATCTTAAAAATAAAAAAAAGATATGCCCGGCTCCGCCGGGGATATTAAATTATATACTATAAATTTATAGTTGATAATACTAATTAGTCAATATATATAATGCGTGATATTTATATATACTTTAGTATTCTATTATAACAATAGGATTATATATTAAATCATCATTAATGTATCAAGTTTCTTATCGTATTCATAAACACTTCCAAAAAATAAAAGATATATATTTTTTTTTTTAATAAAAGTATCTTTGATTTATATGTCGCTATCCATCTATTGAGTTTATTAGACTTACCAATACCGTGACATTTATTGGCAATTATTATAATATATTCTCGGCGATATAATCACCATTTCTTTCCTGAAGAAAAGATGATGATGAGGGTTACACCCTCATAATTTTTATATAATCACCATTTTAATGAGTATAATCTCATATATATATTATAGACTAAAATAATTGATATATTGGACTATATATTTTCGATGTAAGACACAAAGGCGCACTCACGCATTATATGTTCAACTGAATTAAATGCTAATTCTATATTACTTGAATAGTGCATTGCTAAAAAAATACCGGAGGCTATTTGTATAACTAAACATAAACCTAATAATGAGTGTGGTCAAATTATACAATCAATAATTTTACGATCTTGTTATTGCCACCCAAACCGTACGTGATAGTTTCCCATCATACGGCTTTCCCTCAGATTTTTTCTATATATTTTACATTTTTTTTCTTATTTTTTTATCATAAAAATATTATGCTTAATTTATAATTTATGATATATTTTATTCTGAATGATATACTTCATAATATACTACTATTATATCTCCGTGTCCGCAATAATATATCTGGATAATATAGGTTTTGGCCTATATTATATAATTAGAGGCGGTTACATCCCAAATTCTTGTATTTATCTTCTTACTTTTGATATAATTTCCCCCCGGCGTAGCCGGGGGGATAATCATCTCCCCCCGCTTCGCGGGGGGGATATAATTATATATCAATTTGAATCTATTCTTAGCTGCTTGCGTATAAAACAATCGCCCCAGGAGGGCGTATATATGTTAACTTTTATATAAAGTGATTTGAAATTGATTGCCTTATTTAAAAATGTAGGATAATTTTTAAATCTTATTTCAATAATACCGTAATATGACTCTTTAGATATTATAATTGAAAATATTAATCTATACGTATCAAGTTTGTTAACCTCAGCATAAATAGGACAACTTGGATATGGCTACTAAAGACGAAGACATCTTATTTCCTATCCTTTCATTATTTGCTATCCGCATGTCTAATTTATTAAATTAGAATACGTAATAATGAGTTGTATAAATTTTACCCCGCGAAGCGGGGCGATAATTATATCCCCTACAGGATAAATTTTTGACAATTATTTATAGCTACTTACAACAAAGAGTAGCACAGATAATACAATTAGATGGCACACTCCTACATTTCATCAGTAGTTTATTGAACTAGGTTGAGGACTATCTATTAAATAACTATTTGCTAAAGCTAAATAAGGATTTGATTTTCTAATTGTCATTTTTTTTATTTTTTATTAATTAATTTAACATAAAAAAGGTATTTATATTGTTGATCTTACCTATATATGCCCCGCCGAAGGCGGGGATTTTTATTATACCTTTCTATTTTTATATATATATATGATTAATACTTTATGAATATCGATCTTTTATCTATATATCATATTTTTTATATACTCATTTTATATTTATCCCCGCTAGGTCGGGCATTTATATAATATCATATATAACATTTAATATAAGATATTGATTTAAGAAATATCTACCCTAACAGATATTTATATTTTAAATATGATATTATAGGGAATAGAATACCCCACATATTAATTACATTATACATCATATTATCATATAATCCTTCATCAAAGCTGTGGGTTATATAATTACATCATACATATTTTATTTTATACTTACTTATGATATATATGCCCGCCGAAGGCGGCCCCATTTTTTCTAAAAAAAAAAGTAAAGTAAGTAATTAGATATGTAGTATATATATAAATAGATAAATATATATAACAAATTAAAATCCCGCCGAAGGCGGGCATAGATACTTATAAAGTTTTTTTTATAAACTACAAAGTGAAAGACATATATGTATATAAATATAGGTATGAGAAGTATTTAAATATATGAATATATATAAAATTTTAAGATAAATATCGTTATAATAATTTACCCCGGCGAAGCCGGGTTATAATTCGCCCGCTTCGCGGGCCCATTTAGTTTTTAGTTCTTTAATTTTATTAATGTAACGTCTTTCTAAATTTAAAGCACCTAAATTAATTTCATAAACAAAAGCTATAACTAAAGTTAATAAGAAAATTATTAAGATACTTAAACCATATATACCGTTAGTATAAGCACTAACAACGTAAGGTAATATAGAAGATATTTCTAAATCAAAAGGTAAAAATAATATAGCAACTAAAATGAAAGCTACACTAAATGCAGATCTTGATTGTTGATATGATGTAAATCCACATTCAAATGGTCCATCTTTTTCAATATAAGAATTAGATGTTGAAATTAAATAATTAATAATAATTAAAACACAAGCTACAATTGGAGCTAAATATAAATAAAATGTAAACATATTAAATAGTTATTAAATATAAACCTTCCGAAATAAATGGTAAAAATATAAAGAAACTTATTAATAATATAGTTGCTGTAGCTATTACATAAGCTAATGATAAATTTATATTATTATTTCCTTGTGATATATTTTCTTTTATTGTTCTACTTGTTATTAATACTTTTATTATATTTGCATAATAATATGTTGCTATTACACTACATACTATTAATATTAAACTTTCTAATATATAATTATCTTGTAAAGCACTTATTAATATATATAATTTAGCATAAAATCCTGGTAATGGTGGTATTCCTATTAATGAAAATAAAGCTAATATCATACATATTGCTAATGTTAAATTAGGTAATTTTAATTGATGTATATATATTAATGGTGATCATATTGATATTGGTTTACTTATATATTGACTAGCTGCTAATATACTTAAAAATAATATTATATGTGTTAATGTATATTGTATTATATATAAATAAAATGAAATATCAAATGTTATAATTGATAATATAATATATCCAAAATTTAATAATCCACTATATGCTAATATAGTTTTTATATTTATTTGATATAATGGTTTATATGATCCTATAAATAATGATAAATAAAAGAAAATAATAAAGACATTATAATTAAAGTATATAGCGTTTGCAAATATTCATGATGATATAGATATTTTAGCTACAATACTAATATAAGCTGTAATATAAGTTGGAGCATAATTATAAACTGCAATACTTCAACGATGTAATGGAGCTAATCCCATTTTAAATAATAAAGCAATTAATAATATATCAAAATATGTATAAGCATTATTATTAGAAGATAATGAATAAAATATAGATATATCTGATAAATTTGTTGAACCAGTTAAAGAATAAATAAAGTAAGTAGCTAATAAAATAATAGCAGATGCAACTCCACCCATTAAGAAATATAATAATGAAGCTCTTGATGCATTATATGATCTATTATGTAAACCTGTTAATAAATATAATGAATAACTTTGTAATTCAATTATTATATATAAAGCTAATAAATCATTTACTAATGGAAATAATAATAAACCAATACTATTTGCTAAAATTAATAAAATTAAATAAGGAGATAATAATGTTGATTCATTATTTTTTGATGATATATTTGTATTATAAATAAATAAACCTATTATTAATAATATTATTAATATTATTAAAGGTAAATTATATGATGTTAAATTAAATCAACTATTAAATAATGTAAATCCTGGTATTAATGTTATTATATTTATTGAATTTATAAATAATATTAATACAAAACTTAATACTAATATACCTAATCTATTTAATAATATTGAATGTCCTATTTTTGAACTATAAGATATTATATTGTCACTATCAGTTTTATTTACTGTAGAACTTGTAAAAGTAGAAAATACTAATAAGGTTAAAAATGATGAAAATAACATCTCCTAAACTTTATTTATTAAATATATATCGCCCCGCTAAGCGGGGCGATACCGGATTACGGCTGGCATTTATTATATCCTAAATTTTATCGTTTATGTTAAAAATAAGGGGGTTTTATTATAAACATTATCAAATTATCCCCCACAGATAAACTGCGGACGGAGATGTATGTCATTTTTATCTCATATATGATAATCTTATTTTTTTTATTTATTATTATATTTTTATTATATCCTATATATTTTTTTTTATTATATAACTTATATGTATTTAAATGTTAATAATAAAAAATTCTTATTATTTTATAAAAAAATGTTACCATTTTTAAAATTTTGGTATAGGAGAGGGGAGAGAGATAGGTAACCCCCCCCGGAGGGGGGGGTATTTCTAATTTTTTTCTATTTAAATTATGTGGGGGGGGATAAGCTATACCCTACATATAATTAAATTTATTAATTTAAATTTATTTTCTACTAGTATATTTATTTTTATTTTAAATTTAAATCCCGAAGGGAATAATTAGCAAAATTATCCCCCCCGCTTCGCGGGGGGAGATGATTATCCACCCCGGCTACGCCGGGGGGGAAATTATCTAATTAAAGATACCTTATTTTTACTACGGCCTACGGCCGAAATATTTTATTTATTATTTATTAACTTAATTTTATAAATAACTATATTTTTAATTTGAATCTTATAGATATATTTTTTTAATTAATTTCAATCCCCCTTTGGGGGATTAAGTATTATAAATACCAATAAAAAATAAAGATATGCCGCCTTCGGCGGGAATAGAATAAAGAAATAGATAACCCCCCCCGATATAGTCATAGATAATTTATCCCCGGCTCCGCCGGGGATATAATCATGGGGTTTACAACCCCATAATTTATTAAAATTCCCCCCCCCAAAGGGGGGGGATAAAATAAGCTAGGTTGTAATTAAACCTTTATTTTATACGGCTTCGCCGGACATATAAAATTTTATATATAATGCCGGCCGTAGGCCGGTATCGCCCCGCGAAGCGGGGCCATTAACTATACATAAACATAAATAAATAAGAAAATCCCGCCGAAGGCGGCATAATAATAAGTATATTTGTAGGATGAATATGGACTCACCCAATATTATCCCCTTCGGGAAAATATGTTAAGATATTATCCGGATAAATTTATAGGGGACCCCCTATAAATATCCTCCCATATATATATTTTTTTTTCCTACTTTGTAAAATTACCCGACTCCGTCGAGCATATTTTTATATAATATCATATTTATTATCAATATCATCTTATTATTGTATATTACTACTAATATAACTATGTAATTAATATAAAAAAAAATCAAAATATAAAACTTAATTTATCCCCGGCTCCGCCGGGGATATAATCACCCCCCGCGAAGCGGGGGGGGATAATTTGTTTAATGAGTTATATGGCCGGTCAACGGTCATGTTAAATATATATGAATATATAGTAAAAAAAAATATATAACTTTATTATAATATTATGTGTATATATATACTATATAATATTAACAATTAAAACTATAATAATATTAATAATAATAATTAAAGGTATATTAAGTATTAATCTACCGATACCAGTACTACCTAAAACTTTTAATAAACCATTATCAGTTAATTCATTTAAATAACCACCAAATACTAAAACGGGTCTAATTATTAGATTATTTAATAATTGATCGAAGTAAATACGTTGGTTAAAGAAATGATTAATTTTATGGAATATAGAAGATGATTTATTAATTTTATACATAAATTCATAAATATAAATTAAAGATAAAGATAAAGATAAACCTAATATCATAGGTAAATATTTAAAGATAGTAGGTATAGTAAATTCAGTTTCTATAAAAGTATTAGTATGAGGTAAACCAATATTTAAATGGAATATAACATTGTCTCTATAATAACCTAAGAAAATACTATAAATAGCTAATACAGTCATAGGAATTATCATTCAATTACTTTCATGAATAAATCCATATGTATATTTATTAGATCTAGGATTATTATAGAAAGTTAAATATAATACTCTTAAAGAATAAATAGCTGTTAATGTAGCAGAAGCTGTTGCAATGAAATACATTATATATCCACTTAATGTATAAGTACCATATAATGATTCGATTACGATGTCTTTTGAGTAATATCCAGTTAGACCAGGTATAGCCATTAAAGATAATGAAGCTATAACCATAGATATATAACTATAAGGTAGGTATTCTATTAAACCACCATATTTACGCATATCTTGAGTTTCTGACATAAAACTATGAATTATTGAACCCGCTGACATAAATAATAAAGCTTTAAAGAAAGCATGACAATATAAATGATATATTGCTAAATCATAGGCACTTGAACCTATAGCTAACATCATTATTGCTAATTGCAAAATATATAATGCCGGCCGTATCCTATCGCCGGACCCCGCAAAGCGGGGCCATTTTATAACATTATATATGTGGACCATATCTTTATTTACATTTTATATATATCTTTCTCATTTATTTTTTAATTCAACATATTTATTTAATATATATATATCTTTTAATGATTCTTTATTATTTAAAGTATAAAATTCTTTTATATGATTTAATCTTTTGATTTTTTTAGTTTTTAAAGGATAATGTATAAAATAATTATCTAATAAATATAATATTTGTTCTTTTTTTAATATAGAATATCTAAAAGCATCTAATTTAGAGTTATTACTATAAATTATACCTCCATAAAGATTAATTAATGGATCTAATAAATATTTATTCTTTTGATAAATGTTAAAAATTATCCGGGGGGGATAATGATTATCAGTATTTATTTGATTTGATTTATCATCTATATTAATTGAACCATCACTATCTAAAAAACCACTAAATCAACCATTATAAAAAGTTAAAGGTTTAGCAAATTTTAAAGAAATATTATATTGTATACATAATTTATTAATTTGTAATAATCTAATAGGATTTCTTAATTCCCCATTAATAGAATGAATTAATTTTTCTAATTTATATTTACTAGTTAATTGATATTTATATGAACAATTTCTTTTATAAATATTACCTCCAAATTTATTTTTAATTAAATTAAGAACTTTAATATCTTTTTGATCTAAAATTATATTAAAACTACCTATTTTATTTTTAGATAAATTAAAATGTCCATTACCATCAATTAAACCAGCTAATCATTGATTAAATTTTATATCTGAATGCTCATTATTTATTTTATTATTGTATATAATAGATTTATTATCTCTTCTTATATGTAAATATCTAATTCTCGTCATAAAGACGGGCATTTGTAAAAAATTCCTCATAAATCTCCCCTTTAGATAATCTAAATTATTCCCTGGGGGGGAATTAATATGATATATATGTCTCATTTCGCTGAAATATTTAACTATATGTGATAAATATGATATATATAATATAAATATCAAACGTATGGCCTCTGAGATTCCTACTAACTTACTGTTAATAAAATACTTTCATTGTGAGGACTTCATATAAAAATAATAACCCATGTAATGAGTTATTTTTTCAACTGATAAAATTTTTATACAGTACGTATGCATAGCATAAAATGATTTAAGTATTTTACTAATATAATTATATATAGATATATAATTATGAGCTTTGGTTATCTGCGAATTATTAATATCTTTTTTTAGATTTAATTTCTCGTAATTAGTTTGATACCTAAATTTACAATCTTGATTAAATAATCATTTCCCCGACGTTGCCGGGAAGATTTTTATCGAAAATCATTGGATTCATTTATATTTTCTTATTAAATTGTAAATTAATTGAGCCAATTGACTTAGACTCATTGTTGATAAAGCTATTACTCTTTTTATATCATTAGATACTACAGCTATTAAACCACTTACTAAAGTTGTTAATCCACCTAATCATAATATTAATAATAATACTGATGGAGTATATTCTAATATATAAGATGATCTTACTAATACAAATACTCCACTACAAACCATTGTTGCCGCATGTAATAATGAACTAACTGGGGTTGGCTTTTATGATTTTTTATCTTAAATTGGACTATAACATCATATAATAATAAATCTCTTCCCGGGCATATATTAATTTTATTTTATTTTATTTTATTTTATTTTAAGAGTAGAGAGTTTATTTTACCCTTTTAGGTTTTATTTTTTATTTATCCTTTATTTATTATTATATTCCTTACATTTAGTCTCTGAGGATCCTACTTCGATTTTTTTATCTTTTGGTTTCCTGCTGATTATATATATCTAAATTTATATTACTTTCCTATATTTTATTCAAGTTAATCTATATATAAGTATCCTATCGCCCCGCTTCGCGGGGCGATTTATATTCCCATTATATATATTTTTATCTATAGTTTAAGTTAATTTAGCTTTATAATATTCCAGCATATAGTAAGATTTAAGGAGGGCCCAATTTTATCTTCTATAAAATATATTTATTTATTTAAATAAATGTCCGCCGTAGATATTAAATTTAATAGTAAATAATATTTACCCGGCTACGCCGGGTATAATATCGGGCCGCCTTAGGCGGGCCCATATTTAAGGAAACCTTATAATATCTTAACATATTTATCCTATTGTCTTATAAAAATAAGGGTTAAGGGGGACGGGAATTAAATTTTTTTGATTCTTTTATCTAAAGAAATACCTAATTTATATTGCATTTCTGGTACAATATAATCTTTAACTAAATTAATTAATTTATCATTATCATAATTTCTAAATCTAATTCTATAGTGTAAAACTTCATTACCTAATTTATCCTTATATCTTCTATTTAGTATAGAAGATTCAATATTAAATTTATCTTTAAAAATATTAGATAATATAATATTTTCTTCATAAGTAAAATTATCTGAACATAAAAATATAGTATTTCTATAAAAATATCCATCACCCATTATTCAATGAGCTATACTTCTAGGTGTTATTAAATCACCTATATTATTAGGTAAATTTTTTATATATTTTCCATCATTATTTAATTTATATCATTCTTTATGTAATTCTTTTAAAATAGGAAGTGTTTTAGTTGAAAATCAATATTGAGTAGGATTATCCTTTGGATAAGGTGTAGGTTTTGTAGTAGTACATATTTCTTTTAAGGCATTAAATTTTAAATAATTTATATGATATAATGCATCAGCTGCAAATGTAAATTCTAATCTACCTTTATCTGTAAGATGTCCATCACCTAATAATTCACCTGTAATTATTTCTAATGTTATATCTGATATTTTATTTTTATTTAAATATACATATTTATTTAATTGTTCGTTAGATAAAATATCATAACTAAAAATGTATTTATATTTAAATATATCTTTAGATATTAAATATTTACGTATTGTACCTCTTGTAATTTTTAAATCATTTGAACATTCTGATATTGAACTATATGGTGCATTTTCTAATGAAGTTAAATTATTTACATCATATACTCATAATTTTACACTATTTGGTTTTAATGAGTTATATCTTTTTATAAATATAAATTTAACACTATTATTAGTAATATTTCCTTTATTTAAATACTCAGACCTTACCGAAATATTTCCCGATGAGTAATAAATATGTCTGGGGGCTCCCTCCATTGCTGACAGAAGTCAGCTATGTAAACCTAATTGGGCTGACTTGGCTGTAGCTGCAATTAATAACATAATTGCTAATAAATTTAAAATATATGTATTAGTATGTGGAGTTAATAATTCAATAGTATTAAAATCTACTGTATGAAATAAAGATAAAGTTGTACCTATAAATATAACAAATAAAGCATCTCCCATTCTATTTAATAAAATAGCTGATAAAGCAGCTTTCATAGCAGCTACACGTGTATGTCAGAAAGATATTAATAAGTAAGATATTACTCCTACAAATTCTCAACCTATAAACATCATAACATAATTATCACTTATAACTAATATTGTCATAAATAAAATAAACGCACTTAATATTACATAGAAACGATTACGATTAGGATCGTATCTCATATAATCTATAGCATAAAATAAAACTGCCGTAGATACTATACCTACAGGTACCATAACTATCATTGATAAAGGATCTAATAAAATACCATAATTTATATTAATATTACCTAATGATATTCATGAACCTAAATTTATATGTATAGTTTCTTCAAATATATAAGTTAAAAAATTAAACATTATAAAATATTAGTAACTTTACCTCTCAATCTATAGTATGAAACTAATAAACTTAAACCAATAGCAGATTCTGCACCTGCTAAAATTATTATAAATAAAGCAAATATTGTTGCTTGTATATCATCATATATATTACCTATATATATTATTTTAACTGTTACTGTTAATAATAATATCTCTATAGCTATTAATAATGTAATGATATTATTTTGACTAACATAAAATGTTAACAAAGTTGATAAAATTGCGATCATTTTCTTTTAATTATTTTTGTAAAATTTTAATTTACCTTAATCCTATTATTAGTTATTTTATTTGTATATAAAGTTATATTATATTATTTTAAATAATCAGATAATTTATCCCGGCGTAGCCGGGATTAATCATCCCCCGCGAAGCGGGGGATAATTTATTCCCCTCAGGGGATATAATCATGCCGGAGGGCATAATTTATTTTATGTGTAACATTAATCAAGGGAAGATAATCATTAGGGTTACACCTTCATAATTAATGATTTACATAAATCATGATTAATCTCGGTTACACCGGTTAATTTATTTTTTTTTTTACTAAAGGGTATTTATATGTATTATATTTTAGTCCCGCAGCAAGCTGCGGGCGGTCGTATATGTTATTATTTATTTTATATTTATATTCATTCTATATAATTTCTTTTTATTTTTTAATTAATTGAATTAAGACTGTAAAAATTTTATTTATTAAAAATTTTATAAAAAATGTTACCATTTTTAAAATTTTGGTATAGGAGAGGGGAGAGATATAGGTAACCCCCCCCTCCGGGGGGGGTATTTCTACTTTTTTTCTATTTAAATTATGTGGGGGGGGGGATAAGCTATACTCAACATTTAATTAAAATTAAAATTATTATCTTATTTTATAATAGTATTTTTACTTAAATTTATAAAATAAATCCCGAAGGGAATAACAAGCAAAATTATCAAACTTAAGAAACCTTTTACTTACAACGGCCTTAGGCCGTTATTATTCATTTTATTATTTATCAATTAAATTTTATAAATAACTATATTTATAATTAGAATCTTATATATACATTATTTAATTAATTTCAATCCCCCTTTGGGGGATTAAGTAATAAAAATTTCAATAGAAAATATATATATGTCGCCTTCGGCGGGAATATGGAAAATAGATAACCCCCCCCGATATAGTTATAGATATATATTAAAAATTCCCCCCCCAAAGGGGGGGGATATAATTAACTAGGTTGTAATTTAACCTGAATAAAAAAAAATATAAAATTTTATATGTAATGCCGGCCGTAGGCCGGTATCGCCCCGCTTCGCGGGGCCATTAACTATACATAAGTATAAATAAATAAGAAAATCCCGCCTTCGTCGAGCATAATGAAAAGTATATTTGGGGTTCAAAAAAAAGTATACAGAGATTTAGAGATAATATTAAAACTATTACGAATCTAGTTTATAGCAATCTAATATCTACTGAATTTATTAAATTAATAAATCCAATAATTTATGGAAATTTATTTCCATTAATCATGTCGGAGGACATAATTTATCCCGGCTACGCCGGGATTAATCATAAGGGTTACACCCTTATAATTTATGTAAAACATGAATCATCCCCCCGCGTCGCGGGGGCATTTATCAGTATATATAAAATTTTGAGTATTTTACTAGAGGAGCGTAGTGCTATGGAAGTAGCATGCTACGATATGTGGCGGGGGGCTTTCATTTGAAACAATGATTGAATACTCTATGGCGATCCTTCGGGTAAATATGAGGATATAATCCCCCATATGAAAAACAACTAGATACATTCTATATTATATTGATATATGTCGGCGGCCCATATATGATATAGATATATACTTAATACTATATAATAAAAATATCAGGATAAATATAGGGGTATATAAACCAAAAATCTTATTCCCGCCTTCGGCGGGCATATATATAGATATGATAAAATAGAAAATATGTTATATATAAAAATTAATAAAGGTAAATGATAAAATATTAAGGTATTTATCATATATATGGTTATATAAATAACATATAATTTATAAAAATAAGAAAATATGTGTTTATTTACGATAAAGTGACAATAAGTTAATTTGGTTAAACTCTGGTACTTCCAATACTATAATACGTGTTCGAGTCACGTTTGTCATAAAAAAATATACAATAATAAGAATATATATGTATATAAAGAACATTGTTATTCATGGTTGAATAGACTGATTGCAAATTAGTTCTTTTAAGGGTTCAATTCCCTCAATGTTCTAGTTGATTTCAAGTTATAAAATAATACTTTGATTTATTTAATTTTATTTTATTAGATTTAAATTTTACTTAATCTTGATATATCTAACAGATTGTTGCGTAATTGGTAACGTATCTACATTGGGTGTAGGGCTATGGGGGTTCAAATCCCTTCAATCTGAAGATTAATATTTAATAACACATATCTAATATGATATAATACCCTTTGGGTTAATATGTTAAGATATTATAGGGTTTTCCCGAAATATGGCCCCCCAATAGGGGGTGATATTATAAATATATCCCCGCCTCCGGCGGGGATAATATCGGCCCGCCTTCGGCGGGCCCATATTTAAATATGTTTTTATTTATCCTTTTAATTAATTAATAAATTATGCCACAATTAGTTCCTTTTTATTTTTTACATTTATTAACTTTTGGTATTTTAATTTTAACTATTTTAATATTTATTACTTCTAAATATTTATTACCTAATATATTAAGATTATTAATAGCTAGAATTTTAATAATAAAATTATAAATATATATAATACCGATAATCGGTATACCCACAATACGGGACATTATACTAAAAATTAAACCTAAAATTAGATAAATGGCCCCGCTTCGCGGGGTCAGGCGATACGGCCGTCATTATATATTATATATATATAAAGTTCCGCAGCTTAGCTGCTGGCGGGGGTATGTTTTTTTATAAAAATGGTTAGTTTAATTAACTTAGACCTTAAATACAAATAAGTTATTAAGGAAATTAAAAATAAAAAAGATATGTTTTTTTCACCTTTAGATCAATTTGAAATTAAACCTTTATTAACTATAAATAATATTATAACATTAAGTATATCTAATTATGTTATATATTTATCAATAGTAGCATTTATTATATATGGATATAATATTTTATTAAATAAATCATATTTAGGATGAAATAGATGAGGTATAGCTATATTAGCTATATATGATACTATATTAAATATGGTTAAAAGTCAAGTAGGTTCACGTGGAGGAATTTATTTCCCATTAATATTTACTTTATTTAATTTTATATTAATAGCTAATGTAGTTTCAATGATACCTTATTCATTTGCTATATCAGCACAAATAGTAGCAATTATATCATTAAGTTTAACATTATGATTAGGTTTAACTATAATAGGATTTGTAAATCATGGATTAGGTTTCTTTTCATTATTTGTACCAACAGGTACACCATTAGCTTTAGTACCAGTTTTAGTTTTAATAGAAACTTTATCTTACAGTTCTAAAGCTATATCATTAGGATTACGTTTATCAGCTAACATATGACAATGTGTTTAAAAGCCAAATTCCGGGGAAGCCCTAAAGCTTTAATAACCAAAGTATTTAAGGAAACTTTTATACCGGCTTGATTAATGACTCAAGGTATGGTAATATCATTAAAGATTTATAAATATAAAATTCTTACCTGTAACATGCTACAGGTTATATAATATTCAATCTCCCCCCCTATAAACCCACATTTTTGGTGAGGAAATTATCTCCCCCGCTTCGCGGGGGAGATGATTATCCCCCCGGCGACGCCGGGGGGAAATTATGCCCTCCGGGCATGATTAATGGAAAATAATTTTCCATAAATTATAAGGGTTACACCCTTATGATTAATCCCGGCTACGCCGGGATAAATTATCCCCCCGCGAAGCGGGGGATGATTCACCCGGAGGGTAAATTATCTAGATGATTTTCCATTATCTCTTTTAGGAGTTATTATTGTTAAATTATATTTATTAAATGGGTGATCGCGGATCTAAATCATTAATAAAAAGAGGTTTTATTTCTCAATAAAACTAATATTAAACTGTATATTTCTTTAATAAATCTATATGTTTGATATATTTATTAATGTAAAAGAGCAACGAGTAGATGGTTTTTTGATATATATATCTATATAAGTTATATATGTTATAAGGTGTACTCTAATCGCCAGGAAACTGGTTCTTAAGCCAAAATGCTGATATAAAACAGTAAGTAATTTAAGATTAAAGAAATTTTATCCCCTACGGATATCTAATTATCCATTTATTGTTTTTATATATTTTTTAATAAAAAATAATAAATAAGGGGGATTAATTAGGAGGGGTTTCACCCCTCCTGATTATATTCCGGCGACGCCGAATAAATGGCCCGCTTCGCGGGCGATTATATCCCCTGGGGGATAAATTAGTTCAAATTGATTGTCAGGACATTTGTTAATGTTAATATTAGGTTCATTAATATTAAATTTAATGAGCTCATCTATATTAGGTTTTGTTAGTGGATTTATACCTATGGCAGGTGTTATAGCTATAACTATTTTAGAATTTGCTATCGCTATGATACAAGCTTATGTTTTCTGTATCTTATTTAGTGGTTATTTAAAAGACGCTATTTATTTACATTAAATGACCCCGCGAAGCGGGGCAGATTATATCCCCTTAAGGGGATATATTATTCCTTATATATCTCTTATATATATAGAGATACTCATATATTCATATATACATATTTTACTTATATATCTTATAACTTAAGTATCATATATTTCTTTATCAATCTCTTATAAATCAATGATATAATTAATGCCGGCCGGCATTATATAAAGTTATAAATATACAAACAGATATAAAATAGCAATAGGAAAAAAGGCTGTAATTTAAGGAAATAATTAAATCCTATTATAAATTTTAAAAAAAATTAACCACAATGGGATTCGAACCCATATAAATACTGTGAAGTAGTATTATCATAACCAATTAGATCATATAGTCAAAAAATATCGTATTGAGGAATCGAACCCCACACCTTCCGATTACAAAACGGACGCTATGCCTGGTTAGCTTATACGACATAAGCTTAAGAAAGGAATTGAACCTATATTAGACGCATATGAGGCGTCTGTTCTAACCATTGAACTACCTAAGCAAAGGATAACTACTGAGAATTGAACTCAGATAAATTGCGCCACATACAATTGTTCTACCTTTGAACTATAGTTATCTTATTGAGGAGAGACTGAATCGAACAGTCGCAGCACTACGGCACTAAAGTTACAATTTAGCTCTAATTACCAACATTAGAATCCCCCCCCTTTATTACGGTTAGTAGGAGTCGAACCTACACGATATTAATCCAAACATTTTAAGTGTTTTATGTCTACCATTTCATCATAACCGCTTATATAAAAAATATACCTATATATATATTATCTCCTATCTATATACTAATAAAAATTTATCTAAAAAAAATAATGATAATGATAATGATAATTATAATATATATATCCACTTAATGGAAAGGGTAAATTTAGTCTAATGAGAATCGAACTCATATTTATCGATTATCAATCGATCTCTCTACCATTGAGATATAGACTAATGAACTTAAATAAAAAAATATATTTAAGTAATCCCACAGTAAAGCTGTGTGGGTGTTTAAAAAATAGATGAATAAATAAATAAATCCCGATCAGGTTCCCCTAACCGAACCGTATTTCAACTTACAGCAAGTCCTTTTAATAAAAGCTCAATAAGTAAAATTAAAATTTCTTGCTGTTGATGAGTGGTTAGTACGAAGTAGCAAAAAATTTCACCGTAACACTCTAGTTTACGATTACTAGCAATTCCTCCTTTATGTAACCGAATTTCAGATTACAATTCATAAATGAAACTATGTCTTAATCTTAATATTTAATAAATATACTGGCCCATAGCTAAGCTATGGGGTTTAAAAGTATATAATATGTTAACTTTGAGTTAATATAATTGTTATTAATATTGTAACACGTCGATAGCCCATCTCATTAGGGTCATCATGATTAGTCTTCTACCTCTACTTCCTATAATTTTACAATTATACTTATCTATAAAGAAAAGGGTTACGTTCATTCAATAACTTAATATTAAACCTCACGGCATGAACTGACGACAACGATGTAACGCCTGTTAAAAATTCAAGAGATGGTAAGGTTCTTGGAGGATCATCCAATTAAATGACATGTTCCACTGCTTGGGACTACAACCGTCTAATGTCTTGTATTTCACCCTTGCGAGCGTACTAGTCAGGCGGAGTACTATTCATTTTCATTTTTCTTTTATTGTACTCATAGTTAACTGCTACGACTAAATGGGTATCGAATCCATGTCGCTACCGTAGCCTTCATCTCACAACGTCAATAATTTTAAGTAATCTCTTTATAGTCTTAATGTTTTCGTAGTATTTTATCCCTCTAACTTTAATTCTTATTACCTTATCTCTCTTTCAAGACATTATTCTATATCTTTATTTTTAAAGATTCGTTCTACAGATCCTTTAAGCCATTCTGATCAATGCTTGCCCTCTATGTCTAATTAGGATAGGTAGGTCTTCACAAACTTTCCCCCCTTTAGAACCGTACGTGCGACTTTCATCGCATACGGCTCAGGCATTCTATTTAAATAAAACACCCTTATCTTAAGTCTGCACCCTTTCAAGTTAGTTTATTTAAACCTATCAATAACATTACATTATTGCATTTGCTTTTTAAGAAGTCTTTTACCTCCTATTCGTTATTATTATTTCCATATTTCTATTTTATAAATAACCTCTATAATATATATTATAGTGAATATGAGGCTTACCAAGTTCCATTCTTTATATATATTTACCTTAGGTTCTACTCTTTATCCCTATCAGTTTTAACGTTTATAACAGAATAAATATACGATGAATCTATTCAAACTCCTGATTATTATTTATTTATTTTATCACTAAATAATTTGCCTAAAGAGACCTCTACAAGTAGTTAACTTTAATTAACCATAGTAAATTTACCTAGCATTTATAATATATGTGATATTTATTATAAATTACATTGTTTCTATAGCTTCATACTAAAAAATCACTTTTTTAGCATGTATAGATAGGTACATATTTGTTACGAATAATGTCGATATTTTATCGAAATATAAAGAATAGCTTACATGTCGCACACCGCAGCTGCTGGCACATATTTTAGTTAGGACTCTTTCATAATTAGTATCATTATTACTATTATTTAGAAGTTTATAGTTAATCTTTTATTATTTGTAATTAAATATATAAATTATTATATATTTATAATTAATATCCTTCTCGTAGATAACTTGATCAGTCGTTAGACCATTGTCAAAGATTCCCCACTGCTGCTCTATATAAGAGTTGATAATAAATCAATGTGGCCGTTGTGACGCTTATCGCCGGCTCCAGTTCCAAGGCTAGATTTAATTATCTATTACCTACATCTGAATAAGATATTTTTTTTATCTTATATCACTCACCTTAACGCTATTAATTTAATAACTTGCATGTGTTATGTCTCTACATAGCATTTGATCTGAACCAACATCATGTTCTCTAAATTTTATAAAATTTTAAAATTAAATTACTCAGAATTGAACTGAGATACATCCATTATGAGTGGACTGCTCTACCATTGAGCTATAATTCATTAAAAATATGCAGTAGATAGATTTGAACTACCATAATAAAGGCATGAGCTTTATATGTTACCAATTACATTATACTGCTTACCTATGACATAGCAAGAATCGAACTTGCATAATAATATCCGTAATAATATACACTAACCATTGTGTTATATGTCAATAAATAACGGATAGCCAGCGATTCGAACGCTGATAGCTAAAAAGCAACTACGTAGCAAGTAGATTAGTTTACCAATACCGAGCTATCCTTTTATTTCGCATCGCATCAGATTCGAACTGACATCTCTTATAGTGACATTATAAGGCTTTACCTTTAAGCTACCAATGCTTACTGAGTCGACATGATTCGAACATATATAAACCTAGCTCAAATCTAGGTGACTTGCCTATTAGTCTACGACTCACTTTTTATTAAGCTAACTTTTAAATTATCTCTCCTATATCTTATTTTTTTTCATAAAAAAAGGCTAAAGAGATATAGACCTAAAGACGGGAAGAATGACATATTTGTCCTTGGGGAGAGAGTGTTAAATAAGTCCTGAAACTATTTTTGTAGAAATTGGATATTTATAATAAAATATAGAGGTAAAATGTTGTTATATAATATTATATTAAGAAAAATGTTATAAAGTATATAGATTACGTTTTATGTTATTATATATATCTATCCCCGTACTAAGGACGGGGATACCCCATTATTCATTATACCTTTTGTATTTATTTTATTATATAATTAGGGTTTAATTACAACCTAGCTTATTTTATCCCCCCCCATTGGGGGGGGAATTTTTTTAATTATCTATAACTATATCGGGGGGGGTTTATCTATTTACCATATTTCCGCCGAAGGCGACATCAATATATTTTATATTGAAATTTATAATACTTAATCCCCCTTTGGGGGATTGAAATTTATTTTATAATGTGTATATAAGATTCAGATTAAAAATATAGTTATTTATAAAATTTCATTTATAAAAAATAAAGTGAATAATAACGGCCGAAGGCCGTTGTAAGTAAAAGGTATCTTAAGTTGGATAATTTTGCTAGTTATTCCCTTCGGGATTATTTTTATAAATAAAAGTAAATATACTAGTATAAAATAAGGTAATAATAATACTTAAAATATATATTTGGTATAGCTTATCCCCCCCCCACAGAATTTAATAAAAGAATAAATCGAAATACCCCCCCTCCGGGGGGGGTTACCTATATCTTTCCCCTCCCCTATACCAAAATTTGAAAAATGGTAACATTTTTTTTTAGAAATTATCTCCCCCGCTTCGCGGGGGAGATGATTATCCCCCCGGCGACGCCGGGGGGAAATTATCTGATTATATAAATTAATTCAAAATTTAATTTTAACTGTTTTAATTCCCGCCGCCTCGTAGGCCGGGCATTCATTTAATTAATTATATAAATAAATTTGATGATTATATCCCGGCTTCGCCGGGATAAATTATGGGGGGTTTCACCCCCCATGATTCATGTTCCACATAAATTATAAGGGTTACACCCTTATGATTAATGGAAATAAATTTCCATAAATTATGGGGTTTACAACCCCATGATTCACCCGGAGGGTAAATTACCCCCCGCTTCGCGGGGATGATTAATCCCGGCTCCGCCGGGATAAATTATATAGTATGGATATAAATATAAAATAAATAATAACATATACGGCCGCCCGCAGCTTTGCTGCGGGACTAAAATATAATCCCGCCATCAGCGAGCATATAAAAATACCCTTTAGTAAAAAAAAAATAATTAAACCGGCTACGCTGGTATTAATCATAATTAATGTAAATCATAAATGATAAATACAAATTTAAGAGTATATAATAAAATTAATCTTGTTGTAAGTTGACATCATTTAGTATAAAATAAAAAATGCAATTTTTAACTATGAGATAGATAATATGTTAAAATATTATAGGGAGAACCCGAGATATGACCCAAGGGTGATATTATCCCCCCCGCTTAGCGGGGGGGATATATTAATTATGGGAATGTAACTCTCATGATTTTATTAATTATGCCCACTAAGTGTGATATATATAGGTAAGGATGTATGGCTGAGTGGTTTAAAGCGTAATACTTGAGTTATTAAGACTTAAAAGTCCACGTGTTCGAATCACGTTGCATCCGATAAAAATGACTATGGCGAAATAGGTAAACGCGATTAGTTTAGGTCTAATTTATTTAAGGGTTCAACTCCCTTTAGTCATATTAATGATTATAATTATTTAACAAAACTTATGACATTTATTTATTTCTTTTTATCTTCTTTTACTTCTTTAAGTTCAAGATTATTTAATCAATTATCTAAACATATAATTTTAATAGCTAGTGGTTTATTAGCGATACCAACTTTATATGATTGATCAGAAATTAATGTATTTTATACTACGGATGGTATAGCAGATATTTTAATTTTATTAACAGCTTATTTAATACCTTTATCAATTATATCTAATTGAAATAATATAAATAATACTTTATTTTTTGAATTAGTTTTAAATTTAGGTATTATTTTATTAATTAATTTTATGTGTCAAGATATGACTTCTTTTTATATTTATTTTGAAGCTTCTTTAGCTCCTTTATTTGTTATGATAGGTTTATATGGTGCTGCTAATAAAGATAAAGCTGCTGATTATATTTTAATTTATACATTATTTTCTTCTTTATTTATGTTATTAGCTATTGCTATTTATGAAATTTTATTAGATAATACTGATTATCAAGCTACTAGTTTATTAGTTTTATCAATTGATTTACAATGTATATTATTTTTAGCTATATCAATAGGTATAGCTGTAAAAACACCTTTAGCACCAGTTCATACTTGATTACCTGTAGTTCATTCAGAATCACCTTTAGCTGGATCTATATTATTAGCAGGAGTTATATTAAAATTAGCTGTTTATGCTATAATTAGATTAATATTACCTACACTATCTGATGCAGCAGTTTTATATACTCCATTAGTTTATGTTTTATGTGTTATTACTATTATTTATACATCAATAATAACATTAAGACAAACTGATTTAAAAGTTATTATAGCTTATAGTTCCATCTCGCATATGGGAGTATGTATATTAGGTATATTATCTAATACATTAACTGGTATATCTGGTAGTTTAGTTTTATCTTTAGCTCATGGTTTTGTATCTCCAGGTTTATTTATTATAGTTGGTGGTATATTATATGATAGATATCATAATAGATTAATTTATTACTATCAAGGTTTATTAACTTATATGCCATGATTAGCTGTATATTTAATTATATTAAGTTTCTGTAATACTGGTACACCATTATCTTTAAACTTTATTGGTGAAATGTTATCATTAACTGGATCTATTAATAGAGCTCCTATTTTAGGTGCTTTAGCTGCATTATCTGTTCTATTATCTGCTTCATATCAAATGAAAATAACTAATAGATTAACTGGAGGTATTAAAACACCTTATATTCAATTAACAGCTGATTGTACTTATAGAGAAAGTTTCTTAATGTGAGCTTTAATATTACCTACTATTTTCTTTGGTTTATTCCCTAATTCAATCTTAAATATGATATGAGAAGGAACTAATTTAATTTATAAAATATAAAATACTTTTATTACATATTTAAATATATATATATTCATATAAAAAAATACCCACCTAAAACAATAAAATAAAGAAAAATATAAATGATGATTAATCCCCCCTCCGGGGGGAGTAGGCTAAGTCTAAGAAAGTCGCCCTTCCCACTCGCCTCCGAACCGTACGTGATAGTTTTCCATCATACGGCTCTCCATGAATATATATTAACCTCGATAATATGAATAGTCTAGTTTAACTAGATTTCTTACTCTTCTTACGGCTAGTAGCCTCTTTGAAGATAAGTTTATCTTTTTCAGACATTGTTCCTGCATGTAGTTCATCGTGATGAACTGAGCATAATGGAACCTGCTTCCTATTAATAGCACGCATTTGTAATGTGAAAAAGTCTAATTTATCCCCCAGGGGGATATAATCATCCCCCGCTTCGCGGGGGATAATTTCTCTTTTTTATTTAGAGATTTCAGATCTTTTATAGCTCTAACATGATGCATTTCAACATTAGAACCCGAATTACAAATAATACATTTTTTAAATATATGCCCGCTTCGCGGGGGAATTAGTAAATTTATTATTTCAATTTTCTCTTATTTTTCGATAAGGGTTAGAATATTCATAATTAGTTTTTGCTCAACTAACTATATTAGTTCTACTAAAGGACGAAGGTCATCAAAGTCCAACTCTTTTAGAGTTAACATTTATTTCTAGATCTTTACCATAAGTTGCAAATGTTTTTTTTAGAGTTTTAGTCCTAAATTTACGAGCTAAAGTTAAAGCACAAGATTCCTTCAATAACCAACAGATGTTAGCTAAATTAGGGATATTATGACAAACTGAATAATGATTATAAATAGATCTTAATACAGAATTATAATATCTAATTATATCAACATGATGTAAATTAATTAGATTACCTCTAAATGTACCTCTTCATTTGAAGAGTGTATGTTTTTTTGGAACAGTTCTTATTCTGATGAACCCTTTAGATTTTAATCTTTTTATAATGTCATTATAATTGAAATATAATGACAATCTAGTTTTCTTACGTCTATAAATTAATTTTTTATTATCTAAAACTAAACTTTCATGTTGTTTTTTATTATCTTCTCTACTTTTTATTAAAAAACCTCTAAATTTAATGGGGCTTTTTCTTATGTCTGTTATTTGTGTTTTTTCTAAATTTAAACTTAAATGTAAAGTATTAAGAAACTCATTAACTTCTTCTAATATTGTTTTAGTTAGGGTATAACTACCCTGGACACCAATAACAAAATCATCAGCATAACGTATATATTGAATATTAACTTTAGTTAGAGAACTATTTGGAGTTTTCTTCATTAATCTTCCCCCGCCTTCGGCGGGGCATAATCTTAATCATTCCTTATATTGGGGATGTTTAAAATCATTAAGTCCATTTCTTTTAGCCTTACGGACTTGTCCATAAATGTGATTATATTCTGCGTTTTGTTTAGTTAATCTATTTCTATTATATTTTATTTTTAGGTTTTCCATAAAAATATCAAATTCGTGTAACATAATATTACATAATAACGGACTTAGGATATTTCCCTGTGATGCACCTTCTAATTGGTTATTAGAAAGATTACCAAACTGATCCATAATTCCACTCTTTAACATAGATTTAATCAATGATAGAGTTCTATCACAAGAAATTTTATGTTTTCTGCGCCCAAAGGGCGAGCATATATTTAATAATATATCATGATTAATTTTGTCAAAAGCTTTACTTAGGTCAGCTTCTATTACAAATCTACTACTTTGAAATTTACCTTCTAAATCTTTAATAGCTGGTCTTACACCTAATTTGGGTCTAAAACCAAAACTACTCTTCATAAATATTTTCTTAAAATGAGGTTCCATTATTTGTAAAATAGCTCTTTGAACTATTTTATCTCTTGGAGAACCTATAACTAAAGGACGTTTTTCTTTCTTCCCTGGTTTGGGTATCATTACTTGACGCCCTGGTTGGAACTCATATTTATTACTTTTTAACCCCTCTATTAAAGAGGTAAAGTAAGTAACATTTATTCCATCCAAAGTTATATTATCTATACCCGGTGTCATATTACCTGGCTTACTTTTAATAGTCTCATATGCAAGGATTAAATTCTTCATAGAAGCAATATATCTGATTTGATAGGTATTTCCTTATACATATTATCCATACTATTTACTCTGCCACGATATAAAGTATTGCTACTTCCGGCTTTTGTACACATATTTCTCATCAATAAGATATTCACTGATTCACTTCGACATATTGAATCTCCGTTACCTGAAGTCTCACGACTAGGAACTCATAGAGTCCCCTTAGGTAATCCCTAATTCTTTATTACTGGGCTGTATTGTTTTAGGATCTTGCAATGTATGATTTCTCCTCTTCTATTTGAAGTTGTATAAGATGACTGGTTCATAAATGCATGAATGATACTACATTTATCTATCTTACTAACCATCCAATATGGTAGGTCCCATATGTGACTACTACACTGTATCAAGTTTCTTAACGTATCCTTAACATTACTTATATAAGGTTTATAGTCTTTCAATAAACCCATTCCGTTAGGCTTAAGTGTTCTACTTTCATAGATGGGTTTGGCCCAACCACTTCTAACGTAATTTACCCGGAGGGTGAATCATCCCCCGCAAAGCGGGGGATAATTTACTAACCACTTACCAGTTGATCAGATGTTAATTATTGAATAACATAACCCTAGTAATAAATTAGACGGCGCACTACATCTAGGGGCGAAGCCCCCCAAATTAATCCTCGTGATAAAAGATAGTATATCTCCATTTTAACTAATAGTGGACATATTATACACCTATCGGCTAAATATCTGGTCCTTCAGTGTATTTTATAAATATCTGGTCCTTCAGTGTGCTTGTTTAAATATTATACCTATTTTATATCCCGGCTGTAGGCCGGTATCACTCCGCTCCGCGGCCCCATTTAAATCATATTTACCAGTGAAGCGAGTTATGAATCAGATCATATATCATTAATTTTGTATAAAAATTTATCCCATAGAGATATAATTATCCGATATAATCATAGGGGGGATATAATGGGCCCCTTAATCATGAGGGTTACACCCTCATAATTATCTATTTATACAAATCCATATTTTAGGTGTCAATATTAACATATACGCCCGCAGCAAAGCTGCGGGACTAATCTATATTTCATAAATAAGATAATCTCTATATATCTAGAGTATAATATAGAATGTAATAAGTATAATACCGGCCAACTGAATATTGGCTCACCGAAGGCGGACCCTTATTATATAGAGATAGACTATATATATTTTTTTATTGCTTCTTCAATAAATTTTTAAAAATATGGGCTATTATCGGCTCAAAATTTTTTTTTTAGTGATTCATTTTTATTATATATATATATAACATACCTATATACCCAAAAAATTAACTAAAGACCTATTTACTTTTATTTTTTATCTGTAAAGAATATAACATTA